CCATCTGTCAAGGTCGCCCAGTCCGATCGGCTAGTCGAACGTCCAGTGCCATCGCGGAAACCCCCTTCCATCAGAAATCCGAGTGAAAGAGAGGTTGGAACTTCGGAAAAGAATTCTTTGGTTGTGTAGGCAGTACCGTACGGCGCATTCGGAGTAACGGCCCAAACAGTTCTATGTCTTGATCGAACACCTGATGTATAGCCCGATGGAGATACAGAACCTTTCATTACATTTTTGACGCATATTTGATGGGAATGAAACCAGCAATGGGAATTGGATTGGACAAATATCGGAATTTGATAAACCCATTTTCGTGTCGAATCCTTGGTTCCCAGAAGAACAAATGAAAAATGGTTTTTGCATCTTACGTAGTGAGTGCATGAGCCACTAACCGAACGAAAATCATCGTTTAATGAAATTAAATGGGGTCTACAATCATCTCTTTCCTTTCGATTGATATTCTTTTGGTCAGATGGAGCAGCAGAATACTCCGATCCTGATGTACAGAACCGTTCCCATGGAGGCGATGGCAAAAACTCCGTCTCACGAATGTAGAAATTCCATAGTGGAGTGACCGGGCTTCCCCCTCCCTGAACAGACCGATAGAGAGGCAGATTTCCACGCATATTTAATATAAGTCTTAATAGGTTTAGGAGCGAAACATCCTGGATTCGCCGACGAAACATTCGAATTAAAGTTTCAGGATGAGCAAAGTAAGAGATTTTTGCTCTTAACGAGAAATTAGATTGCGATAATCTCCCTTCCATGAATAGAAATACAGAATGGATGGAACGGAAGGATTTCCATTCAATGAAATTTATGAATTGCGCAGGAAACGAAGTAGACATCTCAAGAACCAGACATGCCCCCTTTGTAAGCGCGTCGATATAAGGATTAATACATGACTCATCAAATGAATTTTGATGAGGTTTCGGGAGGATTTCCGAATAGTCTTGGTGGCGTGCCTTTTTTATTAACCGTCTCACGCCGACCATATTGTACTTCCCGGGACAATCAATATTCTCAATTGAATCGTATGGTTTTGCAAAACAACCATAAGCGATTGAATGAATATCATCCTGAAAGAGGAATGGATATGAAAAACAATCCCGTTCAAATTTTAGTTTCTCTAATTCTTTCTGGAAATAACTGAGTCCAAATGGCAATCCGCGCAACATTCTCGTGTTAATAGCCTCTCATTGTGTTGTGTTCTTGTGTGAGACAACCAATCCGGAAGGGTTGTGCAGATCGTACGAAGCACCTAAGCGCACCGACGGAATAATAGGTTTCCCCATTCATATCGAACGTGAACAATCATACCTATCCTTAGGTGGGTAGATGGATATGGATGCATCAAGCACAAAATTTTATTTGGACTATTCTAACTTTCCAAATTACTGGCTGTGGAAAAGGGATGTGACAATATGTATCACTAGTCCGCTAATTGTTCCAATTTATGAAGCATTTTTGCATGGGGAGACAAGAAAGCAAAAAAGAAGAATATCTCGTTTATGTCGTTATAAACAAGGGGAGCTTAACACACTTGTTTCTTCATTTCGGCGAAACGATAGTTATCGGGATGAGATCCCAATCGAGCGGGTCATGGAAATGGGGGGGTTAAGCGTCCCCCCATTTTTTATTCCTTTTGTGAAAAAATGTCGAGGAATGGGGCGAATTTCGGTTTGAAAGCGTTTATCCCACGAATCCCTCATTAGTTACTGCCTTTTGCGTTTCTCGTTCCACTCGATCCCAGTTAGCGAAGATCTGACATCATTCTCCTCGAAAAAGGATTTGATCGATAGGTAGTATGTCCTTCCATTCCTGAAAGCATTTATTTTCAATGGGGTGAAGAATGCTACGTAGACATAGAATGCCAAGACGAAAGAGGGATAGTACGTAAATATTTGCAATGCCATGGAAACGGGGTTCGCGGTATTATCCTCCCTCCTGATTGTTAATACTCTTCGTTTGAATTTTGACCTCTTCAATCAATTACTCTCGCCCGTCTAAGCGAGCGACGGGCGGTTTCTGTTGCTTCAGCTTCCTTTTATGGAAAGGGATTGGTAGTCAGAACATTTAACGGGGTTTGTTCCTTCTGCGGATCGTAGAATCCGGCTTCCCGAATGGACCTTTCCTCTTGCTTGCCGAGATCGGGAATTGATTGCAATTCTTTGATGAGTGACATATTGGGATAATTACCTGGGAATCTTCCTTCTCCCCCCCCCCCCCTCCCATTTGCTTTGCGAATCATTTGTCACGGGGAGTGAGCTGTCCCACCCAGAGGTAGGAGCAGAAATGGCTTCGGCATCACACCTGATGTACCCATCATTGGATGTAATGCCGAAACCATTCCCACCTGGTTTTTACCCGTTTCCAAATCAATTTTTGGAAATCATTAAATTTATACTGTGATGTCGTGGCCCCACAATTTGTGGAGTGGTGGCGGCAGCGCCCATCCACACGGACGACCCATTCATAAGGAAGAGGTATATGCCGGAAGTGACTCGGTATTTGTTGATTCGTATGACGTAAGGCCCGACATTCGCCTGGTGTGTGACTATTGCGCCTACCGCGGAATGTTGTTCATACCCAGAAGGAACGAATTTGACTTATGCAGGGTCAGATACCAAATCTGGGTCGAACACCTCAATATAGAGCGGCGAAGATTGATGGTTCCGCTCCCCGAAGTGACTATGGATTCTTTCTTCATAGAAAATTGTTTTTATTCCCGATTACAATACTGCTACTGTTACTGCCGCTGCCACCACCGCTGTTACTACCATTCAAGTTTTTTCGGGCAATAATAATTTGCAGCGAAAGCCGGGACACGAACAATCCCCCTTCTTGGGTTGAAGCAGTTGGGAATGACGGTTGCTAAATCCCGCACGAACGATTTCGATTCATTCCCGAGTCACACGTGGCTTTCCACCGCATCTTTTTTGAGCCGAGTTCTGCCGTGATATCCGGAATTGGAGGATTACTCCGTCGTTGAATGCTTGGATTCTAGATCCAACTTGTTTGAGGAAAATATGGATCGTACAGCCTATTGCGAATCAGAAACTATTACCACGAAATCTGGTTAGATCAGGGGCTGAAGCTCTCCCTAGCCGCGTACATTACGTCGATTGTAATTTCCGAAATATTGTTTTGTTTGGCGAACACCTCGGTTTTTCTCTTGATTTTGCCTCTTACAAAACCAGGGATTTTGCTAAGTTCCAATTGGCTTTCGGTGGTCCATTTCAGATCTTCCTTATTGGATGACAGTTTTGTAACTACCCCTTTTGTATCGTGACCGCCAGAAACGTCTGATGGGTAATCCTCCATACCCGGATTGAATGAGTTATAAACTGAATCGGCTATTTGATTTGCTCCTTCATAACCCAAGAGGGGTCGATATCCCAGCGGAAAGTTCTGGATATGAACCGGTGAGGGAATTACTCCACACGGAATATTGATGCGTTTGCCAGTGTGGCGCTCCGTTTGAGTTCCGAATATGGCGGAAGGTTCGAGACGAGCTGTTGCGTCTCCGACTTCGGTATGGTTTTCTGTGACTAGAATATCGTCGCATAAACCTTGGATCTGCTCGTTGAACCATTCGGTGTCATGCCTACGGTGAGTGCCTGAACGACGAACACGAATTCCCATTTCTTTGACGAGTATTTTGGTGATGGAAACAGCATGGGTCGCATCCCCGGAAACCACGGCTTCCTTTCCAGTCGGATTCTGACAATCAATAGTTCTCGAGAACCAAGCTGCTTGTGAAACGAATCTAGTTTGGTTTACCACATAAGGTTCGTAATCAACCCCTTTTTCCGATAAGACGGAAGCCCATGCGTTGATATACCCTTCGATTCGTCCAATGAAATCAGCCGCATCTAAAGGTCCCGCGGGAGTGATCGATACATGGGGCATCCCAAACTCCTTTTTCGGAAAAATTGCTGTCATCGGACCTGCTTCACGATGAGGAACTGTATTGGACCAGGCTCTCGGTAAATCTTTTGAATCTTTCAGAGACGCTCCTTCGGGAATTATTTGATTAACTAAGATTCCTAAACTTTGTAATAGACGTTTCAATTCACGACAATCATGTTGGGCATGGAAACCTGACGTAGACATTCCTATGATATTTGCTGAAGGCGCATTTGTAACAGACCGATTCAATGCACCCCTCTCAATAGCTTTGTTTACGTAATGCCGAACAGTCTGGGAGTTATTAAGATAACTCTTCGCAACAAGAGGGAACTACACGGGAAAATCATAAAAAGTGAATATCGAACTGGATAGAAGTTATCTTTTACAGTTTCATCCATTAAAACTGGGAACGGGAGAAACATTAAAAAATGGATAAACTAAAAAATCAAGTATTTACTGGGAAGAGCATCCGTTCGTTGGAAAAAAACCAATATACTTTTGACGTCGATGCAGAATCGACTAAAGGAGAAATCAAAGACTGGATCGAAAAATTTTCTGCAGTTAAGGTAGAGAATATCAATAGTTACCGACTACCCCCTGAGAGGCAAAAAGGCAAGTTTAATTTTCGTGTATGTCGCAGGAGAATAATTGTCACTCTTCAAAAGAATCACTCCATCCCACTTTTTCTTAATGAACAGATATCTCAGATGAAATTACCAAATGAGGGGAATTAAAAATGGCTATTTGACTATACAAGGCTTATACTCCCGGCACACGTAATCGATCTGTCCCAAAATTTGAAGAATTGATTGGACGAGAGCCTTATAAAGGGTCAACACATAAGAACCTGCCGAGCGGTGGACGTAATAACAGAGGGGTCGCGACGAGCAGAGGCAGGGGGGGTGCACACAAGCGCCTGTACCGAATAATTGATTTTCGACGAAATAAAACAGATATTGTCGGAAAAGTAGTGAGTGTTGAATACGATCCCAATCGTAATGCATACATATCTTTGATTAGTTACGCGGATGGTGAAAAAAAATACATTTTACAAGCTTGGGGAATAAAAGTTGGTGATGTTTTAACATCTGGATACGAAGCATCTGTTTCGAATGGGAATGCCTCACCTCTGAGTGCGATTTGAATAATTGATTTACGCTTTTGGGTCCAAACCCCAAAATTGAGATTAATAATCTAAAACTGATTGGATCTCCTCTTCTTGGAGTTACCTACGGGGATTTCCCAGATGGGGAAACCTCAAGGGAGTAGCAGCGGGTGACGGGTTCTGGGAATAATCTACTATTACTGACCCGTGATGATAAGATAATACGGAGAGGATTAAATAACCTTAAATCCCACCAATCAAATGAAAAACCTCTATTTTATTAAAAAATACCGGTAGATAAAATGGGAAGGAATTTAACTCATTCCTGTTCGGTGTGACGGTCAGGGGCAAAACCGAAGAATATTTTTATTTACTGAAATAACAAAATAGGCTCTATCATGCGAAAATCTGTACTATCAAAAAATAGATAAGATTTGGGAAATGTCTCCTAAGTTATCTTCAACATTTGAAGATGTTAGCGTGAGTCACTAAATTCGTAAAACCCGTCAGCTAAATTGGTCGAAGACAAAAGCCAGGTGACGGTGAAAACACCGAGGATATAATTAAAAAGGAGTTATTTACGCATCGAAGTTGCATGAGACAATAATTGATTTTGCTATCTGTTAATATTGATGGATGTCTAAGTAACTCCGAAGATCTCTACATCCGGAGAGCTGTGTGCCTCGAAAGTAGCTTGTACAGTTCGGGAAGAGGCTTCCTCCATGAACTTTCTTGTTAAAATTTTGCATGAGTGGAAGCCCACTTCAACCAAAATACCCCTGGGTACAACTATACATAATGTCGAATTAATAGCCGGAAGGGGTGGACAATCAGTCAGAGCAGCTGGTACCGCAGCAAAAACAGTTGCGAAGGAAGGTTGGTTGGCAACTCTTAGATTACCTCCGGGTGAAGTCCGTTTAGTATCCCAAAATTGCTTAGCAACTATTGGACGGGTTGGTAATATCGACATCAACAAAAGAGGTTTGGGGAAAGCCGGATCTAGACGTCGGTTAGGCGAAAGACCCACCGTACGAGGTGCAGCCAAGAATCCCGTAGATCATCCCCATGGTGGAGGCGAGGGCAGGACACCGATTGGGAGGGAAAAGCCTTCAACCCCTTGGGGACACCCCGCGCTTGGTAGGAGAAGTCGCAGGATCAAGAGATACAGTAATCCACTCATCCTTCGCCGTCGCAGGAGTCATCGACTGATTGAAAAATCGGATTAAACAGGAGGTAATTGACCATGGCGCGATCATCAAAAAAGGGTCCTTTCGTAGCAAATCATCCAATTCAAACTATTAAAAATCTCAATTTACAAAAAGAGAAGAGAGTCGTGGTGACCTGGTCCCGCGCTTCTTCCATAGTACCCATCATGATCGGACATACAATTGCTATTCACAATGGACGGGAGCACTTGCCTATTCACGTGACTGATCGTATGGTGGGGCATAAACTAGGGGAGTTTGTGCCCACTAGAGGCTTTAGAGGTCATTCAAAAAACGATAAGGGGTCCCGCCGATAATGAAAGAGTCGTATATCAAAAAAATCGGAGATGGCTGGAAAATACAAACAAAAGCTTCGCTTAGTAATGTCCGTACGTCAGCCAGCAAAACTCGACGAATTACAAATCAAATTCGAGGTTGTTCCTACGAACAGGCGCTTGTATTACTCGAATTTATGCCTTACAGGGCGTGTTACTCCGTGTTGCAACCAATTATTTCTGCAGCTGCAAATGCTAGTGCCAATTGCGAGAGCAAATTTGACAAATCCGACTTCTTCATTAGTGAAGCTCACGTAGATAATGCCACTAGTTTGAAGAGGTCTCGTCCTCGAGCTCAGGGACGTGGTTACCCCGTGCGTAAACCTACTTGTCACGTAACTGTGAAATTGACGTTGAGGGATCGAACTGGGAAATAATTAATCGCCAGTGGCATCGTGAGTCGCGGCGACTAACTGATCAAATGGAGAAAATCTCAAATAGATTTAAGAATAGACATGACAAACATCCACTCACGGGGGAGTCACTATGGGAAGAAGGATTCATCCACTCGGTTTTTGACTCGGAATCAATCGAAGACACTATTCTCGCTGGTTCGCAGAACCGAAGGATCATCCGAAATTCGTTCGGGAAGATAGAAGGGTACGTACTTGCATCGAAAAATATATGGAGAAACGCATAAAAAATCGTTTTGATCATGTTGGAATCGGGCATATAGAAATTCAGAGGAAAACAGATCTTACAGAGATTGAGATACATACGGGATTTCCAGATTTACTTATTGAGGAGCATAAATCAGGGCTTGATAAATCAAAAAATGAAATAGAAAGATCATTCCATTTTGAGAGACAGAAGATTCGAGTAAGTTCAAATAGCATTGCTCAACCTTATGGAAATCCAAGAATTTTAGCGGGGTTTATCGCGTCACAATCAACGAATCGAGTAGCTTTTCGACGAACAATGAAAAAAGCCATTGAGCTGGTTGGAGAAACCGGTAATGAGGGGGTTAGAGTGCAAATATCGGGACGCCTTAATGGTAGTGAAATGGCTCGAGTTGAATGGGCCAGAGAAGGAAGGGTTCCTCTACAAACTGTTAAAGCTTGTATAGATTATTCCTATTACCCGGCTCAAACGACTCATGGAGTTTTAGGTACAAAGATATGGGTATCTCGAGGTGTAGGATGAAACGATTGTGCATCTTTCCTTCATTGATATAATCGAGTTGTTAAATATAGATGTGGAAAAATCGAAGTCTTGGACATATTAAGTTTCTTGCACCGTCACCGATTTCACCTCACTTCTGTAGAAACAGATATGGGAGATTAGATACATGTCTAATCTATCATATTTAAATATTTTGATCGATTTTTGCTACGCTTAGTGTGCGACTCGTTTGACTAAAATCCCTTTTTTGCCCGGACAGAAACAAATGCATCAATTAATTACTTTTCTGTTATTAATAAAAAGAAATTGAATAGAAGTAGGATGAAAAGATACCCAATGTAGATCGAAAGAGAGGGTGAAATAGCAGCAATTCGCCATATCTAATGCTTGATGTGTCATACACGAAGGAGGAAAGCCCCGACTTTGGAGAAGCTATGCAGGTAAAGGGAAAAGCCAAATAACAACATATGGACGAAAGGTTCCGATGTTTTCATTCGTATGGTTAATATATGAACCCTCGGAGAATATCGTGATATAGCATGATGGAAGCACGGTGCCGGACCCATCACTCATATTTGTTTGCATGATAATGCAGGGACGGAGCCACGAGTCAGTATATACTAACGAAAACGACTCGGTAATCTGAAAATCAATTTGGTGGGAATTGCCAGGCTTAGCCCCATCGCGGGGAGGGAACCCAAGCGTTGACAAGAAAGGGATTATCGAAACGACGGAACCTGCGAATCTAACTTTAGTGTAGTGCGAATCAGCATTGGTCCGTCAGGCCGGATAGCGGGAAAAAACAATCTCCGCCGACTCGGAATCTAGCTTAACAAAAGTTGTTTCGGGTAATGAGGCGAAGTTTGAAGTTTAAAGTACACCCCCGCTCGTGGATCTCATCCAGTTACTAGGCTATTCGTAGAGCAGCAGATAGGTGAGAGTATTTCAATCTCCAATTCTATAGTGATGGAACAATTTTATCTCCTTCACAAAGTTTTTATTTGGATAGGAGAGCCTACATTGGAAGAACCATGAGTAGCCAGGTGATGGCAAAACATCACATCTGGTTCCGCACCAGGGATGGAACGAATACGTGGCCATCGACTGCAACCCCAAAAGAGCCAAATTTCGTAAGCAACACAGAGGAAGGTTAAGAGGAATTTCTAGTCGTGGTAATTGTATTTCTTTTGGTAGATTCGCGCTTCAGGCACTTGAACCCGGATGGGTCACAGCTCGACAGATAGAAGCGGGTAGAAGAGCAATAACTCGGTATGCTCGTCGGGGAGGCAAGTCGTGGATACGGATTTATCCCGATAAGCCAATCACTATGAGACCTGCCGAAACGCGTATGGGCTCCGGCAAGGGATCTCCCGAATATTGGGTCTCCGTCGTCAAACCAGGGAGGATCATCTACGAAATAGGCGGAGTATCCGCGGATGTAGCCACAGCTGCCATGAAAATGGCCTCATACAAAATGCCTGTGCATACTCGAATAACTGATAGGATCGGCTTGTGATATACGAAAAGATATGCTGCCCCTTATGGATTGACCAATAAGATATGATTGGGAATACGTCATATACACACCACTAGGGTTTTCCGCCTTTTTTATCCCGAAATTCAAAATTTATCTATCAATTTTGTTGGAGACAAAGAGATAATTTCAAGAAAAAGTTGTGGCAGCAGCAAAAGAACAACGATTGATAGATACGAAATCGAGCAACGATATCGTGGCTATCGGCGGTGTCACCGCCAAAGTAGTCCGTTCCTTTTGCGAGATCCACATAATGGGATACGTGAAGTGGAGTAACCCATCTTTGTGTCTCGGCTTATGTGGTTTGGGCATAAACATAAGTAGAGTAACAAATTGGTGCATATCTCATATTTCATCTCCTGATCAGTAAATGATTCAGTCTCAAACTTATTTGGATGTAGCTGATAACAGCGGGGCTCGTAAACTAATGTGTATTCGGATATCGGGAACTAACAATTGCAAATACGCAAATATTGGTGATGCAGTGATTGCTGTGGTTAAGGAAGCCTCACCTAATATGTCTGTCAAAAAATCAGAAGTAGTCAGGGCAGTCGTGGTACGCACCCGCAGGGGATTGAAACGCAAAAACGGAACAGCTTTGGAATCCGATGACAACGCAGCAGTTGTTGTCAACCAAGAGGGTAATCCGAAAGGAACAAGGATATTTGGTCCGGTAGCTAAGGAATTAAGGGAATGCAACCCCGCCAGAATAATTTCGTTGGCCCCTGAAGTATCACAGAAGGGTGATGGATACAGCTGCAAATAGGAAAAAAGTCACAAGTCGGAACGGACTGTTTATCAACTAATTTGTCATTGTATCTAATATTTCGATGTAGGGACGAGGCGTGGAAGCGATATGGTATTTGAAATAGTTCTCTACAAAGGGAGGGTTATAGAACCTCCCCTTATTTATTTATAAGTTAAATCGAACTCTGCATATAGATGTAGATTGAAATACTTCTTTTCTTACTAGCAGGTATTTATGTTGACATATTCACTCATACGTGGATATGCAGAACTCGGGATCTATTTCAGAATTGGTAATTACTGGTCATGACTAATGATCTCATTTCTACTACAATTGTTACTCTACAAAACGCCAATATGAAAAAGGATTCGATAATTCGAATACCTGCCACTGGGGTCACCAGAAGCATTGGGCACGTCTCATCAAAAGAGGGTTTTGTTAAAAGCATCGCGGAACATAGAGAAAATATTAAATACTACTCGGATATAGGTTTAAGATACAAAGGTAGGAAGAGAAAATCACATATCGCGTCTATCAGACGTGTAAGCAGACCCGGATTGAGAATTCACTCCACGCACCGGCGAGCTCAAAAAGTTATGGGCGGTGTAGGGATCGCAATCCCATCAACATCTGAAGGACTTTTGACAGATCGGGAAGCTCGGCGGAGAAAGATTGGAGGGGAGATATTATGCCATGTCTATTAAATTGACATTAATGGTTTGAACAAACATAGATGGTTATGTCGTACCCATCAAATTGATGGGGATGAACCACCCCTGTTAAACTGGGCGGCGCAACCAATAAATCAATATGAATATCAAATGATAAAAAGGAAATAGCAAAGGTGCTTTGGATCATGAAGAAGCAGAGTTTGATTGATATGGAGGGTGTAGTCACGGAGTCACTACCCAATGCAATGTTTCGGGTGTGTCCAGATAACGGATGCCAGGTCCTAACTCACATATCGGGAAAGATCTGACGTAATTACATAAGGATACTACCAGGAGATAGAGCAAAAGTGGAACTAAGTCCCTATGATCTCACTAAGGGACGCATCACTTACCGCTTCAGGAGTAAGCGGACAGATGGGACTCGCCAATAAGACGAGGTTTCAGCCAATCCCTAGATTGAGATTAATTGCTACGCCGCTGCATCTCGTTGTAACTAGATCCAGTGAATCAATGAGATAGGGGGGTGAAAAGCAAGTAAGCGAGGCTCGTCCAGTCCTTCAGTAGTAAATTAACCAATTAGTTTGGAATTACAGATATGAAAATTCGCGCCTCTATTCGCAGAATGTGCGAAAATTGCCGATTGATTCGTAGACGAAGACAAGTCATAGTAGTGTGTATCAATCCGAAGCACAAACAGAGGCAGGGATAGAAGTTACAGCATGGGTTAAGAATGACTGCTGCAATCTGGTCCTAATCAACCATTTCTGAAAAAGAATCAATTAATTATGACGAAAAAATCAAAGAAAAATTTTCGTTTACATGAGGGGAAGCGGGGAGTACCAAAAGGAGTGATTCATATTCAAGCAGGGTTTAATAATACCATCGTTACTGTCACGGACGTCCGGGGATATGTCGTTCTTCGGTCTTCCGCCGGCGCTTCTGGGTTCAGAGGCACGCGTAGGGGCACACCGTTCGCCGCACAGACCGCGGCTGAAAACGCCATTCGTCCATCAATTGATCGAGGTATGAAGCAGGCAGAAGTGATGATGAGTGGTCCGGGTCCCGGCAGAGACGCAGCCTTACGAGCCATCCGGAGGAGCGGCGTGATTCTGAGTCTCGTCCGTGATGTGACCCCGATACCGCATAATGGGTGCCGACCTCCGAAAAAGAGACGTGTGTAGCAGCTAGAATCGTATCAAATATGAAAGGATCTTGCTATGACAAAAGATGGATTTTTGATCTCTACTCAAAAGATTCAATGTAGATGTGTAGAATCCAAAATAGAAACTGATCGTCCTCATCATGGTCGTCCCGCCATCTCTCCTTTTCGGAAAGGACAAGCTAGTGCCGTGGGGGTTGCCATGCGCAAGGCTTTGCCCGGGGAAATAGAAGGAACCGGCGTTACGTGTGCCAAATCTGGAGAAATAAAATGTGAGTATTCTACAATAACGGGTCTTTGAGAAACGATACATGATACTTTGGTCAATTTGAAGGAAATTGTACTCAAAGGATATCTTCGTGATACTTAAGAAGCTTATATTTACGTAACTGGTCCCAAGAAAGTAACGGCTGGTGACATATTATTGCCATCTGACGTAGAAGTGGTTGATCATTTACAATACGTAGCGACCATCACCAAACCAGTCTCCGTAAGAATCGATTTAAGGATCGAGAAGGGTTGTGGCTATCGCACATCAGATCCGGAAGTACATGAAGGTGGAGAATCCCCTGTTGATGCCGTATCTATGTCTGTCCGAAGCGTGAATCATAGTATCCATCCGTTTGAAAATAATGAGAGAATGGAAGAAATGCTGTTCCTCGAGGTATGGACTAATGGCAGCCTGACCCCGTGTGAGGTATCAAATGAAGCTTCCAAAAAACTTATAGATTTGTTCAATCCCTTTTTGAACGTCGGAAAAAGTTTTCCCCCGCATGGGGGTGACAACTCATCTGATGTTGCAAAACCTTATTTTTGGGACGGTACAGACGACGATTTGGCGAGGGAAATTACACTGAAGAATACATCTATTGACCAGTTGGAATTGCCCCCGAGGGTCTATAATTGTCTCAAACGAGCCAATGTGAATACAATTATGGATCTATTAAATTATACTCGAGAAGATTTGCAAAAAATCAATAACTTTGGAAAGAAATCTCTCGATCGAGTATCAGCAGCTCTGTGGGAACGTCTGTCTATTGAATTACCGAGTAAACTGAAGAAGGAATAAGCGAGGAGTAGAGGATTATTTTTGGTTAATAACGAGTTGAGCTTTCTTACCGGAATCAAAAAACGTCGCTGATTAACGTGACTGAACAGACTGATCCGATTCCATCGGTCATCGTATCGCAGGATATGGATTCAAAAAATCGAACGGATCTATCTGGGGGAGTCTGGTGGTGGAGCAGGTACTCCCCAGATAGAATGAAAGGACAGGGTGCTACGGTAAACACCCCAATTGGATCAATTTTAGAATAGTCCTAGAGTTAAAGACTCTTCAATCGGTAGGGTCGCCCCGATGCCCAACCAAATGGATACAGCGGTGCCAGTTAGAAAGACCGTTGTAGCAACTGGTCGACGAAAAGGATTTTGAAATTTATTTACATTTTCTATAGAAGGTACGGTTAACAAGCCTGTCGGTACTGATGCCATCGGAAGAACTCCTAGTAACTTATTAGGAACTGTACGGAGTATCTGAAAGACAGGGTAAAAATACCATTCAGGTGATATTTCCAGCGGAGTCGCAAAGGGATTTGCCGGCTCACCAATCATTGAGGGCTCCGGAACTGCCAGACCCACAGTACATGCGATGGTTCCTGGGATTACCACGGGGAAAATGTATAGAAGATCGTTAGGCCAGGCGGGTTCTCCGTAGTAGTTATGGCCCATACCCCTGGCCAATTTAGCTCTTGAAATGGGATCATTCAAATCAGGTTTCTTTATTATTGGGGTGGATGCCTTACCCCCCATAAGAATCGGACGTGAGGGTTTTCTATCATCCGGCTCAAGCTACTTCTTATTTATTAGGGATTTCCCAGTTTAACTCTTCGTACATTTTATAGGAAGTTCCTTCTAGGAATTGAATTAAAGTTAGTTAGGATAATAGAAAAAAACAATCACTGTAGCTAAATTAGAAGTATTCGTTGAATTGGGGCTTCACCAGAAGTAGAATAGCTTGTCATCCAAGTCAGCTTGAGTGAGGAGAGGGAGAGACACTCGCCTTCTGGATAATCTCCAAACCATACGTGTATCTACTCTCCATGGACTTGGGAGCAAAACAAATACGGGATTTTCACTCGTTGGGAATTTAGCTCACGGCTTCTTTAAATCATTGCTTTACTCCGATAGTTTCTCTTCCGTAATTGGCGTCGCGTCGGATACAAAGAAAATGCATGTATCCAACAAACTATTTGATTGGCACTGACTCGATTCGTACCGAGGAAAAATAGGATCTGACGGAGCCTAAATTTTTATATTTGATCATGGGAATATTTCTTCAGAAACTTTTGAAGCCTTTATCCGAGTTTTAAATCCCAATCTTAAGATCAGGAAAAATTGGCGGGAGAAACCGCATCCACGCGTATAGTACCCGACAAACTACTTGCATCTATGCCCCGAGACGAGTCACACACTCCCGTGATCCAATCTTTTTCCTTTGGACGCTTCAATTTTGTTCGTTACCCGAGTTATCCTTCCTACGTCAGAATAACGAGATAAACCACCAAAAAATCCTTCCTCTTTTCAAGAGAAGGGGTTAGTGGCAACGGTACAACAACAAACAATATTTAAATAGGTGAATAGACCAAATATGCTTTAGCACCTATCCAAATTGAAGTCTATAACCTATTTATGGAGGACCCGAGATACCTTGTTTGCGAATCGTCAAGAAGTGCATTGGCATAAAAACAGCAGTAAGAAGAGGTAACACGAAAGTGTGCAGACTGTAGAAACGAGTTAAAGTTGCTTGACCCACACCGACGCTTCCTCGTAATGATTCTACTAATGAGGATCCTACGACTGGAATAGCTTCGGGTACACCTGTCACAATTTTTACGGCCCAATAACCAATTTGGTCCCAGGGTAACGAATATCCAGTTACACCGAAAGACACGGTTGATACAGCCGAAATTACGCCGGTAACCCAAGTTAATTCGCGAGGTTTCTTGAATCCACCTGTGAGATAGACGCGAGATACATGCAAAATCATCATTAGAACCATCATACTGGCTGACCATCGATGGACAGACCGGATAAGCCACCCGAAATTTACCTCGGTCATGATGTATTGAATTGAATAAAAAGCTTCTGCTATTGTTGGGCGATGGTAAAAGGTCATAGCAAAGCCAGTAGCTACTTGCACCAAGAAGCGAGTCAGCGTGATTCCCCCTAAGCAATAGAATATGTTTACGTGAGGAGGGACATATTTGCTTGCAATGTCATCAGCAATTACTTGAATCTCGAGACGCTCTTCGAACCAATCATATATTTTATTGAGGTGGGTGGGCCCGCCTTATCCTTATGAGGCTCCCCCTTCAGAAACTGCACGTGGGTCTTTATCTCCATACGGCTTAGACAAAGAAGAAAGAGGAAGAGATTATCGAATTAGTTACGTCAAGCACGATTCCTTAAAGAAAGGAATGAAAGAGAAGATACCAATCTTGTCTTTCATCTCGTGTTTGAATTAATAATATGTAATAAATCAATGAGGTAATCTCGTCAAACTTTACTTTGCCTCGATCCCGTGTGAGCTTCATTTCCCTAGTTGGGAAATATTAGAGACTAGTAGCCTCCCGGGAAATCTTTATGTTTCACCAATAAAATTGTTCAATTTGAATTGGGAATGGAAATAGATGAAACTTATCTCGTTCCAATGCTGTATCGAAAAAGATATGAACTGTGGATTTCCACTGTACCGCGAAGGGCTCCTATCCTTTTCCGGACCAAAAAAAGAAATTGATGGGTAACAATTTTTTCTTGTTAGTTGTCGAGTATCAAATGGCTTGGCGCAAAAATATTTGTTTGCCTCGATTTAAAAATATCGTAATGGATAACCAAACCGATTTGTCTCTTCCACTTTCAGTTACTTGATCGAGATTCGACTCTTCCTGCTGGTTGGTACCGAGCAGTTGCATTGTCACGAAGCTTCAGTGGTATATTCAGACAAATTAATCATGGTTCGTATTCTTGGAGTGAGAGGGAATTTTTCCGCGCTATGAATGTTAATTGCTTCCGACTTCCACCCAGCGGAATACGTAATTTTTTTTTCTCTTCATCGAACAAAATTGGTTGTGGCGAGTCGCACACCCATATTATCAAAATAATTAATCGGGAGATTAGCGCGATTAAACCACCTCGGTGATACTAAAGATGTATCATTGAACCCCGATGTTATTACTAACAGGGGGGTTTAGACACGCAACTTGATCCATGTTCCTTTTCACCAACTTACTGAGATACCGTCCGATATAACAGAGGAATTATATATTTCTAAAATAATGACTAAGAAAACTGCAAATAGGGCCATGAACAACCCCATCAGGGGGGTTGTTCCCCAGCCGGGGGCCACTTTGCCATACTCCGAATTGAGTGGTTTCAAAAAGATTCCCAAACCACTGATTTTGGGTTTTCCATCGGGAGCGCTACCAATAATCTTTGTAGCCATAGACTTATAATTGATTAGGAGCCGCTGACTTTATATACTGTTACACCGGGAATACATTTGTATTCCCCTGGCTCGAAAATCTATTATTATTTCTATTCTTTAACTATTTGGCGATGGAAACTGCGATTTCAGTAACTACCCCCATATCCTGCCCACTCGTTGGTTTCACGGGTTACGCCCTATACACCGCCTTCGGTCGACCTTCAACGGGACTTAGAGATCCTTTCGACGAGCATGAAGACTAGTTGAGTCCCAGAGGCCTTCTCAAAAATCCAGAATCGGGGGAGGTCTCTGCCTCCCAGATCAAATTCCCCTGGATTTCGTTATTACACAAGACTTTTGGGGAGGAAAAATAAAAGAGAAATAAATAAATGGCAGACATATCACATGTCTGTCACTTCCCCTTGGTAGGAACCTTGGGAGGTTCCCGAAAAAAAATAGCGAAGAATATTATCCCCAACGTAGATACCGGCAGAAATGTGTAAACCAGTGCTTCCATAGATTCATTTGTAGAATGATTTTTCAATGTTAACTTCCGTACTAATAGTAGAAAACCTCCACTATTTGGACTTTCCATAAATCATCTTTCTATTTGTTTTTACTAGACTTAGATTTTCAAATTTGACATAAGAAATTTACCGATTCGGTCAAACGCCAAACGCCTTTCCAAAAAATAAAATGAAGATCCTACTTTTCGGTTTGGCGTTCCTCACACGGTTTGTCTCTTAGTACTTGGATCCCCCAATTTTTGGAACGCTCCAAATTCAATTTAGGTGTCTAGGTCAGGATCGATACCGGCAAACACATCCCTAAATAGAGTTCTTGCACCGTGCCAAATATGCCCGAAAAGAAAAATAAGCGCAAACGTGGCATGACCTAGGGTGAACCAACCCCTTGGACTACTCCTGAAGACCCCATCTGACTTCAGAGTGGCGCGATCAAATTCAGATATTTCGCCTAATTGGGCACGTCTAGCATATTTCTTCACCGTCGCAGGATCATTGAAACTGGTGCCATCTAATTCACCGCCGTAAAATTCGACAGTTACACCAACTTGTTCAACGCTATATTTTGATTCTGCTCGTCTGAACGGAACGTCGGCTCCCACCACATCTTTTTCATCCACTAGAACTACTGGAAATGTCTCAAGAAAAGTTGGCATGCGGCGTACAAATGACTCGTGACCCTCCCTATCTTTGAATATGGCATGACCTAGCCAACCGACGGCTATTCCATCGCCATTATCCATTGCACCTGCTCTGAACAAACCACCTTTGGCTGGATTGTTACCAATATAGTCATGAAAAGCTAGTTTTTCGGGAATCTTGGACCAAACTTCAGATAAGCTATAGCCTTCGGCTCTACCGGAACGAATTCTTCGATCTATTTCTTGCTGGAAATAACCCTGATCCCATTGGTAACGTGTGGGGCCAAATAGTTCAATGGGAGTGGCGGCAGAGCCGTACCACATAGTGCCAGAAACTACGAAGGCAGCGGAGAAGACGGCAGCAATACTGCTAGACGATACAGTTTCGACATTTCCCATGCGTAAAGCTTTATACAAACGTTGAGGAGGACGAACACTTAGATGGAACAAACCTGCCAATATACCTAGCACGCCTGCCGCAATGTGGTGGGAGGCTATACCGCCAGGTACAAATGGATCAAAACCTTCGGCTCCCCAAGCCGGATCCACAGGTTGCACTTCTCCGGTCAATCCGTAAGGGTCCGATATCCAGATACCGGGACCAAACAAACCAGTTACGTGAAATGCTCCAAAGGCAAAACGAAGTACTCCTGACAGGAATGGATGAATCCCAAATATTTTTGGTAAGTCCAGAGATGGTTTCCCTGTACGTTCATCACGAAACGGGTCTAAATCCCAGTAAACCCAATGCCAAATGGAAGACAGAAAGAGTAAGCCGGATAATGTAATATGAGCTGCGGCTACCCCTTCGTAGCTCCAAATACCTGCGTCAGTTACAGCGTTCCCGGTGATACTCCAACCTCCCCAAGACTTCGTTATTCCAATACGAGTCATGAATGGTATGACGAACATACCTTGTCTCCACATCGGGTCAAGCACTGGGTCGGATGGGTCGAAAACGGCGAGTTCATACAAAGCCATTGAACCGGCCCAACCGGCAACCAGAGCAGTATGCATCAGATGCACAGCAATGAGACGGCCGGGATCATTTAGTACAACAGTGTGAACGCGATACCAAGGCAAACCCGTGAAAAACCTCTTTCTTCTTGAGATTGAATAGACATTATGTGAGTTTCTCGCATTGTAGGCTTGCACCGCGAACCGAGGTGCAGAATAAGTGAAGAATAGATTCAAGTATTACATATTTATTCCGAACCTGGAAATCTGATTGAATACTGTTCGTAGACACGAGGTGCTAATTTGGTTCGAGCCGTGAAGAATTGAAACGAATATTCTAGTTACGCCTTCCCTATTACCGAAGTATTTTCCTCTCTACAAATGAAAAATACATAGATATTTTAGCATCTGTAGCATTTGCTTAACAACGCGAGGATTGGTCCCATCCCAGGTACAATATTACCGATTGAAGACCGAATGTTCCATTTATTCGTTACTATAAAAAGTTATTTTTTTGGCCGGTTGCGTTACACACATATTCCAACGCTCGTGGCAGTTCATATCTCCCGCTGAATGGACATATCAATATGGAGAAGGGAGTGGACTATGTATTTGTCCCGGAGGTAACCACAAAACTTGAGCCGCTATATGCCAATTGGTGTTCCGAAAGTGCCCTTCCGTCTACCCGGAGAAGAGGATGCAGTTCGGGTCGATGCATAGTAAATACAATCCATCGAATGTGTTGGGGCGTTTAGTGCAACCCCCCCACTTACCATCTGATCGGTATGTCGACAAGCCCCTGTCTCGTCGCAATTAACCAAAATTAATTGCGGACAATCACATGGTTATGAAAGGAAAATCCGGCAGGACATTCCTAATCGTCAGGATCCATGGCTAGTAAGAACCAACGGATTATTCAGGCTTCGGTTACGAATTCCAAAAAATCAGCAATGACTGAATCATTTTCAGAATACTGTAAAAAAAAATTAGAAATGATAAAAATTCCTTGAAGAAGTGGTAAAAGGTATAGATACAACGCCGCTTCATGCGAGAGACAAAAGAAAAAAAGGGAAGATGAAGTCATCTGCTCCATACGTGCGAGTGGAGGTCAGATCGCCACCCCCGAAGTAGAAAACGAGCCCAAAGATTTTTTGAGTTAGCCATTACGAATGGGAAATTAACTATTGATTAATGGCTGTTTAGTACACTGCCAAAGACGGCGCATAGCAGTTCAAAACGATTGATGAATCGGAAAGCGAAGAACAGGTTTGGGATGGTAGCCTTGGAATTAGGAAACGTGGCGTCAAGTGATGATGGGAGGGGACTGGCAGTAACTTTCCAGTTTTTTAATTTTTCAAAGATGAGGCGCTGGTAAAAATAATAAATTAAAATTTTCCCTGTCTTTTACCCCTGTCCCGGAACTACATTGTAGAGAGCCGTATGTTTCCAATGAAACTTCTACGGTTCACAAGGAGGGCAGAAGCCCATCCTAATCAACCGGCTTCATCGGGAGAGATCACCTCTTTCGGGTCAACAAATCGATGACGAGATCGCAAATCAACTGATTGGTATCACGATGCATTCAAACGGGGAGGATGGAACTAAAGACATTTATTTATACGTGAATCCTCCCGGTGGAGCGGTATTATCAGGAATATCTGTATACGATGCCACGCAATTCGTAGTACCGGATGCACATACAATTTGTATGGGACTAGCCGCTTCCATGGGATCCTTTGTTTTAGCGGGGGGGGAGATCACCAAACGCATAGCGCTGCCCCACGCTCAGCGCCAGTGGTTTGTACGGCTACAAATCGTGTCTCTACCCGATTAATCCCAATTAATAGGGGTGATCGTAGCATGGCATTTGAAGCTCGGCGGAGTCCCGTTGGGTTGGTTGTCCCGACGGAGTAACATCCCGAGATTGTGGAATGAAATAAATGAGTTATGGTTGGGTAAATTAAATCCCAATGAAATAGATGAGTGCCTTAGCGTCACGAAAATTGGAGGATGAGACTCGAAATTATTAAACCGTGCCTTACGAACAAATAAAAAAATGGGAAGGAAGGTAGTTGCTTCCTCATCTATGAAAATTTCGACTTTTGCTGGTGTTCATGCCGCATCGTCTAAGCAAAGTGTCTGTCGCAAACTCCGGGATTGCTGGGGGCAAAGCAACGGGCCCATCGTAGTACCTAGGGGAAGGATGGTGATTGGCATTTATGACGGATTAGTTCGACAAGAAATGGAAGGAGTTATTGACAAGATATTTAGTTGGTGAATCCTACTTATCTGGTTGATGAATCCTACCAATTCCTGCAAGTTTTTTCCTATTTTGCCAGATGCGGAGCCGTATGCGGCTAAATCCGCATGTACGGTTAGCACCAAGTAGGGTAGTTCCTCACTAGGGTTATGATTCATCAACCTGCCAGCTCTTACTATGATGGACAAGCGGGAGAGTGTGTCATGGAAGCAGAGGAGGTTTTGAAACCCCGGGATTGTATCACCAGAATCCATGTTCGAAGGACGGGTAAACCAATCTGGATGATTTCCGAAGACATGGAGAGGGATGTCTCTACGTCAGCTGAAGATGCGAGGGATTATGGCATTGTTGATTTCGTGGCGTCCGAAAGTTCTACAGATTCAAAACCAATTTGGTAATGGACTATTCCGTAGGTAATCGCGACTCCTACTGCTGCAGAGAAATATCCCCCAAGGGGGGGATATTTTATCCTTCGCTGGTTCGCAATCTAGATACAGGTGACAGAGGGGAGTCTCTCCTATATATTGAATATCCCTTTCCATTACTAATCGTTCCAAATATCAGGGAAGTGACGCAGTTCTCAAATAAGTAAATTCTTCAGTTGCAAGACCCTTCGTTAGATGCGATGGTTAGAAATGATTTAAACCAAAAATTTTGTTTATCTAGTAGCCGTGCCAACCAATCAACAACTCATTAGAAGGACCAGACAACCCATTAAGGATGGGACAAAATCACCTGCCCTTCGGGGGTGTCCCCAGCGACGGGGGGTATGTACTAGGGTGTATGTGTGACGCGTTTAATTCAAAAACTAACTCATTAGGGATTCGTGCGGGAAAACACTCCTTAGTCATCAGAGTAAGTCGGAACATCATCCATCTCTTCTATTGGGGGGATGTAGGTTCGTGGTTACAATCGGTATTAATCCGATCGTCTCGGTAGGGGATGAGATGGCACTCATTTACAACGGTAATCAGAGAAAGTTGTAAAACGAAACGAGAATAGCGGCTATTCACTTCTATGTCTCTGCTGCAGTGGCCTCATAGACGATATTAGCAATTCGGGATCATTTGTTTTACCAATTTCTGAGATGAAGCGCCGTTACTATACGCAAAGTTGGTACCACGTAAAAAATCTTTGCTGCCTGGGATGCATCAGCTTCTAGGTCGGGTCAAAAATTGGGAATCGTACGACTTACTGATGGCCTCTATACATTCCCTGCTGTGAGGAATTTCAGGCTCCGGTGCATAGGAAGGATTCAACCGTCCATGTAGGTACCACGAAAACTTCGGAATGCATAGTCATTTTCACTCCCTTTTAATGATGATTCTATGGGATACCAATAGGTTTTCTATGCAAAGGAAAGCCGGAGAGGCAAAAACCGTTGGAATCTTTATTTCTCTCATACACATCAGACGAAAGTTCCTTCTTTTTTGCTAAGGGAGAAGAAAAGAACATAGGTGCCTACAATTCAGGCGGAATGCAATAACGTAGTAGTAATTGCTTCTCCAAAAACTAGATGATTTCTTTTCTCTTTTTTTTTTTCTACCTTTTTTCTACCTTGTAGGGGGGGCATTGAATCAATGACCAGGGTTAGGCGGGGATCTACAACTCGTGAACATCATAAGAATATAATTAAAACGGCTTCTGGATCTGTCGGGGCTCATTCGAGATTGTTCAGAACGGCGAACCAGCAGAGAGTAAAGGCATTTTTTCACGCCTATACAGATAGAAGGATTAAAAAAAGAGAAATTCGTCGTTTGTGGATTACTAGAATAAATGCAGCGGCGAGGCGGAATGGGACGAATCACAGTAATTTAATCAACTATTTGTACAACAATCAAATTTATCTGAACCGTAAAGCACTTGGACAAATGGCCATTTTGGATACCGAGGGTTTCTCGGCGCTTCTCCGATAGATTCGTGCTCACATGAAATGACTGGGACTGAATTTGACTTCTGAAATTTAATCCTCCCGAAGGCCAAATAGCCAGCAGCAAAATCAGGACCCCAAATCTCTTTCAATCCGATGCGATCCCATCTCCCATTTAATATCCTCTCTTTCTTGCTTCGTTGAAACAAGGAAGAAAAGGATTAAGTAGCTTCCTACATACTGGATATTTTTACCGTCTAATCATGAAAAAATTATGTTTTCACTGGTAATTTAGGAGTTCTCTAATTTTCATTGCTGGAGAAGGGGGGCAAAGCTGATATACGAGCCCTTTTGATGGCAACACTAACTGATCGCTGTTGCTTTGAAGTTAATCTGTTTATCCGTCTAGAAAAAATCCTCCCGTGTTCACTTATAAATCGACGAAGTAAAACAATATTTTTGTAACTTACAAGTTCATTCGATCGAATAGATGGAGAACGCCTGCGGGGAGACAGTTTCACTCTATTCATGAAATCATCCTCCCTTTTTCAGTAACAGTGGATGACATTAGTGCTTCATTTGAAGAAACCAATTTGTATTTATAGAAAAAAAAAAAAACATTTATTATTTATTTCTTTATCTCCTTATAAGTAGTGTGTTTACGACAATTGGGACGGTACTTCCTCAATTCCAGTTGAGTCGGTGTATTCCTGCGGCTTTTACGCGTAATATATCTATGAATACCAGAAAAGAAATTCTGACTAACCCATCCCCGGGTACACCCGGTACATTCCAAAGCAATTGTTACCCTCGCCTCTTTTCCCTTAGTCATGATGTTGCATGAAATAGTTACACGCACTAGGAGTAATTAAGGAATGAGCTGGGTTCTTCCGAACCAGATATATTATATCTGGAGAAACTTATTATGCTTTTAGTCCCCCCTTCCTTTATACCCATTCATGTCATTCCGTTTAACACCCTTTTTTTGTATTACCAACGTAGTGGTTACCAATAGATCATTGACAATGTAGGTACTATTTATTCAATCGTCGATTGATGGGACGGGAATATCAAGGCATCCGGAAAAAATCGATTGATTTCTATCAATAAACCAGCTAACAAACTGAACCATATTGTGGCAAGGACAGGGGCTGTAGATAGATAGGTTTCAAAATTCCGCATCGCCAATTCTCCCTTTTAATTTTATTTTGTTTGTATCCCACTTGTCCAACTTCTGAACTTATCTCTTTTGTGTCCTACCCAAACAATTCAACATTTCTCTAAGAGACGGGGATGCAAACTCCTTCTGTACACGTCGCCAGTTGAGTGAATCTAATAATATTATTGGATATACCCAAAGCGGGGAAAGACGCGAGGACCTAGTTAAGAATCAACTACTCGTGACTTGATTGGCCAATTCCTGCGACCCTCGGCTATAATGATTCAGATACAATCTTCCAGATTGTGGGTACCAACGCAACGAGGTTGGAATTAATAGGGATGTGGCGCAGTTTGGTAGCGCGTTTGTTTTGGGTACAAAATGCCGCAGGTTCAAGTCCCGTCATCCCTGTTTCTCGCGAGTTTCTGATACTTTATTGATACAATTGGATTAGAAAAATCGAATTCTGAAACTTGCTGCTTCTGCACGACCGATTGGATCCGCCGGTTGAATGGCCCACATAAGCTCACCGGAATTGGAAAAAACCTCATTTGATTTGGTTCCACCTCCCTAAATCAGTAGACAGTCCGGATACCAAATGAATTGGTATCCGGGGGGGGACGCTCTTAGTTCAGCGTGGTAGAACGCGGGTCTCCAAAACCCGATGGCGTAGGTTCAAATCCTACAGGGCGTGTTTATCTCGCGATAGATTCAACCCTTATGTTTTGGTAATAGGTTCGTGCGCCGCACGTGGGATGGCTTGAGCACCAAAGCAAATATTGGTAACTGCCCCTATTTTGAATTGTTAACTTCCAAATGGAGAAACAGTCTAGCGGTTAACAAGAATAGAAATTTATTGCAATTTGATGCAGCAAATTGAATAGAAAGACTCGAAATTCTTCTATCTAACATCTAGACGGTCACCCCGTCGGTATTGCGGATATGCAGTTACGAACAATCCAATCAAAGTTATTGGAATTAATCCCAATACTACTCCAGATAGTAAAACTTCAACCATTCGGATTCAAAAATATGTTTTGGTTTGTGTGAATACCCGCAGCATGATCGAGCGTGAATCGATATTGCTAAGTACGTCGAATCGATAAGGCCCTCCCTTCCTCCCATATTTATATTTTGGAGGTTCCGACACATTCTTCATTTCATAAAAGACGGATCTTTCTTAATCCGATAGAGAGTGACGGAGTCAATATCAATACGAACAACGGAAGAACGAGGTAACTCATTAGGGTTATCATGGAATTATCTGACTTACCAAATTGAACCAATACATACTAAATTAGTATACAGTCTCTGGGAATCGCTTGTTCATCACCCGGAGCCAATGAAATAATCAACGACACGTTTGCATCTGCCGCAAATTATTGCGGGTGACTTATTACTCGATCAGATCGATAGATCGATTGAATCGATGAAATACTAAGTTGTTCAACCAATACAGAATATATTTTTATTATAGATAGAATTCCGACTGAGATTTTTCCCTTTCCTCGGCGCCATCCGAGTTCTCACGCAAAACAGGTAGTCTTGCCCATTCCGGAAACGAGTGGCTATACTAATCCAGTACGTTTTAGATATACCCTGGGTATTTATATAGACGACTTAAACTAAATTAGTAAGATGGATTTGATCGGTAAGTTCCACCCCTTCGTTCCAAGCCGGTACTTCTGATCCAATCCCTTTTTTTTCATGTTGCAACGGAATACGGAGACAAGCATGTCTGGAAATACGGGGGAACGTCCCTTCGCCGACATCATTACCAGTATCTGATACCGGGTTATCCACAGCATCACTATACCTTCTCTATTCATTGCGGGTTGGTTATTTGTCAGTACGGGTTTGGCTTACGATGTCTTCGGTAGCCCCCGTCCAAACGAGTATTTCACAGAAACTCGACAGGAAGTTCCTTTAATAACCGGCCGTTTTGAATCGTTGGAACAAGTTGATGCATCTGCCAGATCCTTCTAGGAGGTAGCAATGACTCTAGATAGAACTTATCCGATCTTTACTGTTAGGTGGTTAGCTGTTCACGGATTAGCCGTGCCCACGGTTTTTTTCTCGGGATCTACATCAGCAATGCAGTTCATTCAGCGATAGTTTTTAAGTTTTTAAACGAGCCTTGAATCTATGACACGACCAAATCCAAACAAACAAAGTGTGGAATCGAATCGCACAAGCCTTTACTGGGGACTCCCACTGATTTTTGTGCCTGCCGTCCTATTTTCCAACCATTTTTTCAATCAGGCATTGATATTATTTGCCAACAACATTGATTGAAAATGCCTAATGTAGTAAATAAAAAAATCTGTTTTCAACTGTTCATGTCTCGAGTTACGACCGAGTAGATGCCGAGATCAGAGATAATAAGGGCAGGGAGGGATAAAAAAATGGCCAATTCCACCGGAAGGATTCCTTTGTGGCTAGTCGGTACTGTAGCCGGTACACTCGTAATTGGTTTATTGGGAATATTCTTTTACGGGGCCTATTCAGGTTTAGGATCGTCCCTTTAATGGAAATACATAAAAAATTTTGACGAGAAGAAGTTGTGGGGGGGGGGGGGGTTATTTATTTCTACTCACTTCTGTTTCCCCCGGATCTAGGCGACTGACTGAGACAGAACCGTTGCTAAAAAAGCCGGTTCAGCTGGGTTGGAGTAGAGGCCAATGGGGTACTATCTCCCCAAAAAAAATGGGAAGAAACTGAAATTAAACTAGTTACTCCAAATTACTGGAACCTGTACATTTGCTCGACCGGGGGTCTTGATTGATTACCGTACAGAGATCAAGTGATCCCGATCGATAATAAATCGATCGGGATTGAATGAACAGCAGTAACAATCGTTTATGTCACGTCTACGTTATCAACATCGTTGTGATGAACTTTTTTTTTTTTTCAATTCCGAAAAAAAAAGTGTATGGTCCTTCCCGGATAATCCCAGACTTTTTTTATTGACTTGTGCCCATCTCATCAGTGCCCGACAGATGGGTCATTCGCTTCTAGTCGCCGCATGTCCCTCACCTCGCGGAAGGATGAGAATCCGTATGAGATAAATACGGTTTGGTTCCTAGCAAATAAGTTTGGAAAAGTATAAAAATTTAATATTCTTTATTTTTCTTTGTAGATCGTTCGGAAGCCATATTAGTAAGTGATAAATATGAATTGACAGAAGAGACGGAGTTAAAGATTCATCTCTGCTAGCTGTACTTTTTCAAACTGCTTCTTCTTCAGCACTAAGAATATTTGCGCCAGGACGATCGAGGCAAAGAAGAGTAAAGGACCCTGTACACGTAATGGATCTTGAAGAACAATCTCCGTCTCGCTCTGGCCAAACCCACCCACGTTGGGGTTGCTCGTTAGTGGCTGATCAATCTTGACGAACTCACCCTCCGAAACGACGATTTCCGGACCGGGAGGTATTATATCAGTTACTTCACGACCGTCAGCTGCTCCTCTTATAATTACTTCGTATCCACCTCTTCCCTCCTTACGTACTATTTTTTTGATACTTCCGGCTACTGAAGCATTATAAACTGTATTATTGCTTTTACTTCCGTCGGGATAGATTTGTCCTCTTCCTCTGTTTCCACCCACATAAATAGGATATTTTAAAAAATGGGTTGCTTTATTGGTACTGGGGTCCGGCGAGAGGATCGGAAATACAATTTTCCGATATGATTCGCCCGGGATTGGACCCACCACGATTATGTCTCTCTTGTCAGGGCGATAGATCTGAAATGAAAGTTTTCCCAATTTAGTTCTCAGTTCGGTGGGAATACGATCAGGAGGAGCCAATTCAAATCCCTCAGGTAAAATAAGAACAGCACCTACATTTAAACCCCCTTTTTTGCCATTGGCAAGGACTTATTTTATCTACGTATCATATGGAATCTTAACAACAGCTTCAGATACAGTATTGGGAAGCACAGATTGTGGAACCTCAATATCCACGGTTTTTTTGGCTAGGTGACAATTGGCGCATACAATACGTCCAGTAGCTTCCCGGGGATTTTCGTAATTTTGTTGCGCAAAAATGGGGTAAGCATCGGAAGCGAGTGGCAAATTCACTCCCGCAGGGGCTATGACTATTAGAAGTTGCAAAATCAAAAATTTCTCCGTCCAATTGGCAATAATTTTTTCTTTCGTAGTTCAATGATTGGTGCTAATTCTTTCTAGTCAATTCTCCTTTCAAACCGATAGGCTTGATGAAGCACGATCAATGGGAATGTCATGTAATTAATCGAGCGGTGGTCATTCATTCGTCGTATGATACGTCGCTACGATCGAAGGCGATGCACGATTCAGATGACGAAAAATCCAATACTTAAAAACCGTATCCGAGATAACTGGGAACGTCGAAACGAAGCAGGAAATCATGTATCTGTCACGGGCAAATCCTACATGTTCTAAGAAGCAACCCGTGATGATCTCCCAGCCTTGGGGGGAGTGGAATCCAACACATAAGTCAGTTATTAAAAGGATAGAAAATGCTTTGATTGTGTCATTTGAACTGTGAAATAACTCCCGAATCCAAGGATTTAGAACTGCGAGTCTCCTCCGATTTACTGCAAGCAATAAAATTGGGGTAGCAAGACTTATGGCGTCGGATACTACACGCGAAACAATTTGAGTATTCAAATTATTATACAGTATTACGGACTGGATGTTCTGGCCGCATGTCTTTGCGTCACAATCTCGTAACCGAAGACCGACAGAACCTCCTATCATTCCATCCAGCCACAATAATCCCTCCGTTCGACGAAATTGATTTGAAGCCCTTTCCTCCTGGAATGGATTGAGAAATACTTGTAACTCAGATGTGTTCCACAGTTGTCCAATCCAGGGTTCCGCTAATTCATTCTTCAAAATAGCGTGGATTAGAAAAGAAAAGATTATTGGACATCCGATGGTTTTTAGAGAAGCGGAGGCTTGATGTTTAGCTAGTCGAAAATCATGAAGGACCAATGGAGTCGATTGATTCGTTAATTCTGTCCCAAATTTAGATGGAGTACGATTTATAGACCGCGGTATCAAATTGGTTAATTCGTAAGCAGATGCACCAACAAGTAAGTTTTTCAATTCATGAGCCGTAACGTCATTGGAATTTTTAGTGGCTAGTAGAGGCAGGGACGCCTCTACGCACTTTCCGATCGCAACCGAGTCATTTAGAACAGCTTCAATCCAGACTAATTTACGATTCATTTGCTCATATTTTTTTGAATTCATACACATGTGTCTTCCCGGGATGTAGGTTCCTGAATCGTCTACCGCTGTAGATTCATTGATCCGGCTTTGTATATGGCTTGTTCTATTATCTACACCATTTTTATATCCGTGACATCTCGACTTCGAATGGGAGATTTCCACCTCCAAGTAATGAGGCTTGAAGATACCAGGATTAGACTTCTTTTTCTCATCAATATTTTTATTGCTTGGAGAAACGTTCGTACCGCCGGCAGTACGGTAGCGACTTGTCACCAGTGACAGCTGGGAGCGATGGAAGAGGGTCAATTTCTTACTAATGCTTGGGATGACTATGCTGATTCGGTGCTCCAATAGACTCCAATATATAATTATGGTTTGTAAGTCAAACCCCCCATTGGGTGCAGCTTCCGACAACTTCCCGGGAGCAGATTCCATTCGTGCGTGATACAAATATTTCTTTTTGGCAAGTTGGATCTTTTTACTAGCTTCATGGGCCTTGTCCAAAGAACGATGAGGAGTCTCGCAAAACCACCGGATAAGTCTCCAACAATCTATTTTCATATGTTGTTTATGTATCAGAAAAAAAAAAGTGAAACTGGTGAGAAGAAGTATTCATCGGAATGATGAAACTATCTTTCTCACATTCATTGACTATATTGCTATTGTTTGACTCTCTGATGCGAAAAAAAGTATTTCAATTGTATAGAGTCACATGTCATTCATGCATTTGTCCTTCTGTTCATTTATCGAATTAGTTGCGGGGAAGACCCCGAAAGCTTTCGATAGGCACACGTAAAAAACGGGCGATTCCGGCAGCCTTTTCCTCTATCTCACTCAATGAAGAATTTTCTCCGATACGGGTAAGAGGGACATTCTGCCGACCTCTAAATTTTGGGTAGAGAATCCGGCGGGGATAGAGACCCCCGTGGATTTCTAATCCAACTGCTTGTATATCTCTCGACGAAAACTTCGCACAGATGCGGCAATTCCTTCCGGGAAAACCCCAACGAAAAATTATAAAAATTCCTTCTCGTTTGTTGAACAGGTTGTATCCGCCGCCCACGTCCCGAAACGCAGCACATCCCAAGTAGGATCCGACGGAGAGGCCCGCAAGACCGTGAAATAACATCACAATACCTTGTGGAATAAAAATAATATATCTGGACGGAAGTAAGGGAATTAAATCTTTTCCGATGTGACTGGAAAGCCCGACTGATATAGGACCCAAAGCACCGAAAATGAGTACGCAGGCCCAACATGAGTTACTAAATGTGCGAAAACCTCTTACAGAATCTATTCGAATCGACGTGGATTGACGTGTCGTTGCTACTCCCCCGAGGTTTGTATCCCATCACAACGAGTCGGTTAATCATCTTAACAATTTCATTTGCTTATGTCACTACACGGTTATGGTTATAGCAGAAATAGCATACTTTCTGAAACGAAAGTCCATTAGTAATTTTTTTTTTTCTTCTTCAAAGAGCTCACTTGAATTAATTAGATGAGTCTTAGTAGCACAAACGAGAAAAGCTAGCTTTACGGGGCTGAACCTCCGTCGCCGCGCGCGTGCGTGTGGGTGTGCGTCCGCACGACGCCTACGCGCGTGACATATACAAATTTGTCAGTAGATATGTATGTCTCCCATACCCATATTGTAAGCGTGACGTCGCAAGATTGGTACAAAAATTTGATTTTGAAATCTTTGCGTAGTAGAGACTTATTTAATGGATTAACTAGAGAGTCATTTCGAGATTAGTCGATGCCACTGCAGAGTTATTCCCTAGTAAGGGGATACTCAAACGAATTAGTGCTATCACGAGATTTCATCTTCTTCTATGTACATAAACGAGAAAGCTATAGCAATCGCTGGAAACGCCGAACCTACTAGGGGTACAAAAATGGAAGGTAAATAGAATGCTGTCATGAGATTCCTCAAAGGATGAAATAAGTGAAGAGAACATAATGAAGAAAATCTATTTCAGATTGCAACAGTATTGGCTATTTCGTCTATCTTTCTAGTATTTAATGATAATGTCTCTACTCAGGAAAATGAAGGGGTTTGTGAGTACCAGGCACGTTTCTCATACAGACCCATCTTTGCACCACGCGTCGTATAAGGCGCAATCGTCGGTATAACAAATTTATTTTCGATTGCCTGGTGAAGCAACGTGTCGGGATTTACCGCCTATAACATCCAGCAATTTTGGAGTCAACTATATTGTGGATTCAATTATCAGAATTCACGTCAGCAGATGTCTAAACCTCGGAGTTCAAAAAGTAATCTATTATATTACTTCTGTCCCTTCCATCGGTGATATACCGTTTGATAGAAGCAAGAAGACTCGGATTCGGATAAATGAGAGGAAAACTACTCCCCTCCATCTCCATTAGAGGGAGACGCGGCATAGAGCTCGAATATCTCGCCCAGAACACCTTTTAGGAGATTACGCGGAACAATCGGATCAGGTAATCCGTGATCAAATAAAGATTCAGCAACTTGAAAGCCGTCAGGTATTTTTTGACGCAGGGTTTGTTCAATCACTCTCTTGCCAGCAGATGCTATATATGCTTTGGGTTCGGCAATAATCACGTCTCCTAACATGCCAGAACTAGCAGTTACACCTCCTGTAGTTGGATAAGTAAGAATTGAAATATATAACAAGTTTTTATGAACTTGGTGTATCTGCAAAGCAGGAGAGATCTTAGCCATTTGCATCAGACTTGATGTCCCTTCTTGCATGCGCGCTCCTCCCGAGGCACAGACGATGACAAGGGGTAATGACTTGTCCGTAGCACATTCAATTAGCCGGGTAATTTTTTCCCCCACGACTGAGCCCGTACTACCACCCATGAATTGGAAATCCATAACACCAGGCGCAATAGTTGTTCCATTCAAACGTCCTATACCTGTTTGGACAGCGTCGGTTGAACCTGTATTCTCCTGCGAATTTGTGATGCGGCTCTGGTAGGAATCCTCATCCGAAAGATCCAAAATATCTCTTGCGGTCATGTCTTCATCCAGTGGAACCCGAGTTTCACAATCAATCAGGGGTTCAATCCTTTCCGTACTTGTCATCGGTAGGTGATAACCGCACCCTTCGCAAACACTCCCATTTTCTTTTGAAGGTCTGACATGAGGCATATCGCCACAGTTATCGCGTCAAGTCCGTAGCCCTTTGTTGGTACCAACATCCACACGCTCATCTCCTTCTTTCTCGGTCGGGATATAGCCTTTAGTAGCCCTATCGAAGAAAGCTCCAATCAATCCACTAAATTTTTGTCTATCCTCAAACCAATTTTTTACGGACGTAAAAATCTCCTCATTGTTTCTATGAAATAGATAGTACTAAGATAGAATAATGCCCCGATCCAAAAATCTTTTTCTCCCGTAGATTATCAATTATTCAATTATTGATTCTATTTATTTGATCGATGATATATTACGAGCTTACCAAGGCTTATCCAACCAGGCCCCGCCGGGAAATTTTGTTTTGTCAACCGGGCGGCAGGCGAGGCGGAAACTCCCTCCGTTTTGCATCTGTCAACCGCTTGATTACGGTTTGTATATTGGGGTTTCCTTCCACTGACACAAATCGGGGAAGGTTTAAACCTTCGATCCCTTCTGAACCCACTTTGTACTACCAGTGCTTGAGGTACCAACATCTCCACTGGATTTCGTGACTGACTGGATTACCGAGAATGAAAGTTTCTAGATATCTCACAAAAAGGAGTTTTGAAAGATGATTGAGACATCCTGAACAAGTACGGGGCACCTCCCATTATTCATTCACTTACAAGCCTTCCATAAATAAAGAATGGATGGAGGTATCCTCTACCTTTTTATCCAGTTTCTCTCGATGTAACTAACCTACCTTATTTATTTCCGGTTGAAAAAATATTATATGTCCACCATTTTATTGACATTATATATATCTGTATAGATAATTATTAAAATAATAATTTTATTAATAGTTAAACTTCCAAGATTAAAGTGGGAAAAAAGGGGGGTCTAGACGTGCTGTTCAACATCCCCAACGCTTCTAGTCGATGAACCAATCCTTCCATCTTAAAAGGGAAGGATTGGTAGACAAAAATTCCCTGGGGAATTTTACATTTTTAGTTGTACCACGAATGGTTGCGGAAATTATAATGTATCAATTGTTTCGAACTCAAATTTGATTTCTTTCCACACTTCACAAGCAGCTGCTAATTCGGCACTCCATCTACTAGCTTCACGAATAATTTCATTTCCCTCACGAGCGAGATCACGTCCCTCGTTACGCGCTTGGACGCAGGCTTCTAAGGCAACTCGATTCGCAACAGCTCCCGGCGCGTTTCCCCACGGATGGCCTAGGGTTCCTCCACCAAACTGTAATACGGAATCATCTCCAAATATTTCGGTTAAAGCGGGCATATGCCACACGTGAATGCCCCCAGAAGCTACGGGTATTACCCCCGGCATGGATAGCCATGCCTGGGTAAAGTAGACGCCGCGACTACGATCTTTCTTTATATAATCGTCGCGAAGTAAATCGACGAATCCCAAGGTAACTTCTCGTTCACCTTCCAGTTTACCGACTACAGTCCCGGCGTGGACGTGATCTCCGCCAGACATACGTAATGCCTTGGCTAATACGCGGAAGTGCATACCGTGATTTTTCTGTCTATCGATTACGGCATGCATTGCACGGTGGATGTGTAGAAGTAACCCATTGTCGCGGCAGTAAGAAGCCAAGCTGGTGTTTGCAGTAAACCCCCCGGTCAAATAGTCGTGCATGACAATGGGTGCGCCCAGTTCTCTAGCGAAAACTGCCCTTTTTATCATCTCTTCGCAGTTACCCGCAGTGGCATTTAGGTAATGCCCCTTGATTTCACCAGTCTCAGACTGGGATTTAAAAAGAGCTTCCACTACGAAAAGGAAACGGTCACGCCAACGCATAAATGGTTGGGAATTGACGTTCTCATCGTCCTTGGTGAAATCCAGCCCGCCGCGGAGACACTCATAAACAGCCCTGCCATAATTCTTAGCTGATAAACCCAATTTGGGTTTGATCGTACATCCCAGTAAAGGACGTCCATACTTGTTCAATTTATCTCGTTCAACCTGGATGCCGTGGGGCGGACCCATAAAAGTCTTTGAATACGCACCAGGAATTCTCAGATCCTCCAGGCGTAGGGCACGCAAGGCTTTGAATCCGAATACATTACCTACGATAGAAGTTAGCAAATTGGTGACAGAACCCTCTTCAAATAAATCCAACGGATAAGCTACATAAGCAATGTATTGATTTTCTTCTCCAGCAACGGGTTCGATGTCGTAGCACCGACCTTTGTAGCGATCGAGGCTGGTGAGACCGTCTGTCCATACGGTGGTCCATGTACCCGTGGAGGACTCCGCCGCCACCGCAGCTCCAGCTTCTTCGGGAGGTACTCCCGGTTGCGGAGTCATTCGGAAGGCTGCCAGGATATCAGTATCTTCGGTTTGATAATCGGGAGTGTAATAGGTCAATCGATAGTCCTTAACACCAGCTTTGAATCCAATACCTGTTTTAGTCTCCGTTTGTGGTGACATAAGTTCCTCCCTACAAATTGAGTAGTAAATCCTGCAAGGATGGGATCTGCTCGACACGGGTGGAGTCAATCCAATTCGAGACGTGAAATGAGTATCATCACGACCCGAGCAAAAGACTATGTACCGAGTCTGGAACATTGATATTTTATAATGCATTTCGTACGAAGCGCAACTGACTTGTGTTGTTATTGCAAGGGACAGTAAATGGTTGTTGGTCTCGTCCCTACATCAATACATTGACTTGAAAATATTTTCATGGTTAGACTGGTCGGTGGATGAAAAAAAGGATATCAATTCAAATATCCGATCCGTCTCGAGGACTATGCAGAAATAGAAGGGAAATTTCTGTTTCAGGAAACAGAGATTTTGGATCATATGTCGCACGATGATTGCACCAGCAAAAACCGAGTTTTACCAGTCATCGAATCACGTGAAACGAAAAATGTTACTGGACTCATATATGTTTTTATATGTTGTTTTTCCCATGATGTAAGCAGGTAAGAGTTTACTCCCTAGATAGGAAATGATATGCGTGTAAACGTAGAACGAGGATTCCTTATCTCCTTCATAAGCAATCAAGTATCAAATACTTTTATTGGTTTGGTAGTCGAATAAGGATAATACGCTAAAGTAGTTACGAGAACCAGTTCTTTCTATTTTGGAATCTCTGAATTGGTAGATAAAAATGTGGGATGTATCACTCAGATTATTGGACCAGTACCAGATGTAGCTCTTTCCCCGGATAGAACGCCCAATATTTATAATCCACTAATAGTCAAGGGACGAAATCCAGCAGGTCAAAAAATTGATGTTACCTGCGAGGTGCAGCAGTTACTGGGTAATAACGAAGTACGAGCCGTCGCGATGAGTGCCACAGACGGTTTAACAAGAGGCATGAGTGTCATTGACACGGGGGCTCCCCTCAGCGTTCCTGTCGGTGAAATTACCCTCGGTCGAATCTTCAATGTTCTTGGTGAACCCGTAGATAATTTAGGCCCCGTCAATAGTAGTGCGACATTCCCCATTCACAGATCCGCTCCTGCGTTCACACAATCAGACACAAAACTATCTATTTTCGAAACAGGGATTAAGGTTGTAGATCTTCTGGCTCCACATCGTCGAGGAGGAAAGATTGGACTATTTGGCGGGGCTGGAGTGGGAAAAACGGTTCTTATTATGGAATCAACCAATAATATTGCCAAGGCTCATGGGGGGGTATCTGTATCTGGTGGAGTGGGGGAACGCACCCGGGAAGGTAACGACCTTTACATGGAAATGAAAGAATCAAAAGTGATCAATGAACAAAATGTAGCAGAATCAAAAGTGGCGCTAGTCTACGGCCAGATGAATGAGCCACCAGGAGCGCGTATGAGAGTTGGCTCAACGGCTTTAACGATGGCCGAGTATTTTCGGGATGTTAACAAACAGGATGTACCATCATTTATTGACAACATTTTTCGCTTTGTCCAAGCGGGGTCGGAAGTCTCGGCTTCACCAGGTAGGATGCCTTCCGCCGTGGGTTACCAACCGACCCTTGGCACAGAAATGGGCTCTCTTCAGGAAAGAATTACTTCAACTAAGGAGGGGTCAATAACTTCTATTCAAGCTGTTTATGTACCCGCGGATGATTTGACTGACCCAGCTCCTGCCACAACATCTGCGCACCTGGATGCCACCACCGTGCTTTCCAGGGGATTAGCTGCAAAAGGCATTTACCCTGCGGTAGATCCCTTGGATTCGACTTCCACTATGTTGCAACCCTGGATTGTGGGTGAGGAGCACTACGAAACTGCGCAAGGCGTTAAGCAAACTTTGCAGCGCTACAAGGAGCTTCAAGATATTATTGCTATTCTCGGACTGGACGAATTGTCGGAAGAAGATCGTTTGACGGTGTCTCGGGCACGGAAAGTAGAGCGTTTTCTGTCGCAACCATTTTTTGTGGCGGAAGTACTTACCGGCTCGCCGGGAAAATATGTCAGTTTGGTAGAAACCATCAAAGGATTTCAAATGATTCTTTCTGGCGAATTAGACCATCTTCCTGAGCAAGCTTCTTATTTAGTTGGTAATATCGACGAGGTCACCGCAAAGGCTGCAACTTTACAAGTATAATTGGAGGGTCAATAAAAGGGATGGTACCAAAACTCCGCGTGATGGCCCCTAATCGAACTGTTTGGAATTCCGAAGTTCGAGAAATCGTGCTACCCACGAGCAGTGGCCAAATCGGGGTGTTACCTAATCACGCGCCGCTGCTTACAGCTTCGGATATTGGAGTACCGAGAATGCGCCACGATGAGCAGTGGTCCACAATGGCATTAATGGGTGGTTTCGCCATGATAGACAACAATCAGGTAATGATACTTGTCAATGAAGCCGAACAAGCTGATGAGATTGATCCCGCGGAAGCTCAAAAGACGTTTCAAATGGCTCGAGCTGATTTGGCTAAAGCCGAGGGAAAGAAACAGACTATTGAAGCTGGCTCATCGTTCAGGAGGGCTAAAGCCCGATTAGATGCGTTGGAAATTACTTGATCTTTTTTCCTCTGAAGTAGCGAGAGATACATACATAGCGGGGTACAAAAAAGTCAAATTGACTGGGGGTTTATCTACCAGTAGCCCCCTCCCAAACCAAATTAGATAGAATTATAATCTATTAAAGTTAGATTTGAGCAAGGACGCAGGGCCCGATATTACCTACTATTGGATTCGAACCAATGACTCTCGCCGTATGAAAGCGATACTCTAACCGCTGAGTCAAGTAGGCTTCTTCCATTACGATACATCAATATAATGATTAATTATTTCAAATGGATTCGCAACAACTGGAGAGCCAAGCACCTCTTATTAATATGGAATGAAAATTTTTTTTATTCTCAATTTTATAAAAATAAAATTATATTACAAAACATCAATTAAATTTTAAGGTTTAGCATTCGTCCGAATTGCAGAATGGTGCGACATCCAGAAATCAGATTGGTAAGGATCCTTCCAAAAATTCTGTTGCTCTCACTCCTTATCGGGTGTAATGCTTGTCAGAGATCGATTTGATCAAGGATATCAACAGCCTATCGCCTCCTCCCGTGATATTAGTAGTGTGTTACTATCACTGGTAGTTCATACCAATGCTGGCTGCTAATTCCGTTTTTGTCTATGACATGATTCCTTAACTACTGATAAGTAAAGGTTGGTGCTCAGTAGGGAGTTGCCAGGAACCAGATTTGAACTGGTGACACGAGGATTTTCAGTCCTCTGCTCTACCAACTGAGCTATCCCGGCCGATGATCGACAATCTCCAAAATGGTATTTAAATCTACTGCCCTCTGTTTATTTCACCCCTCTTCAGATTGAACTACTGCAAATGAACTATATCGAGCTATTATGCAATAACTGGTTTGCTTGCAATCCATCTGGAAGTATGGGACGATGGAATTTGAATCCGTGAAGATAATTTCTTGGGATTTGAACACTGACGATTACAGAGCGGGATTCCTTCGGTTTTGGTACCTAAAATGGAAGGAACCGAAGGAATATCGATTAATTGTAGTGTGATGATTTAAGTTGCGGATTGCTTCGTTGGTCTTGGGGATGGAGGGACTCGAACCCTCACGGTCTTGCAAGGACCAGCGGATTTTCTTCCTACTGCAATTTGCATTGCTGCTTCTCCAGACGACGCAGGATTGGACTCTCTCTTCATCCTCTACTTATTAATATATTTAGGCATGTATTTAGATATGCCAGGTATACCAATCCTTCGGGGATTGATACGAAGGAGTACCAATGACATGAAGAGGATCCGGCGGATATAAATGACAACCGGTTTGTTTTGACAATCAAATTATGTATTCGACCGATTCCGAGAGGGGGACTAGACAGCCCCGCGACAAAAATATTTTTTTTTTCTTCAATTTTATTTCGTTTTTAATCCTATTTTTTTTTTTCGATTGTATCATCTAAATTGAACAAACTTGTTTATAGAAATTCCAAACAATTGATTGATTATTTGTTCGGATCGCTTCCGTCGAGTCTCTGCACCTATCTTCCCGGATGGACTACCATCCAAGATTTGGGATTTGGCTCAGGATTACCCATCCATTAGTCCTAGGTTCCCCTGAATCTGAAAGCTACCACGTGATTTGTTTCCACATCCAGGCTCAATTATGTCGAGTCCGCAGCGTCTACCATTTCGCCATATCCCCCCTGTTGTCCCCCGGGAGAGATGAGGGTCAGGAAATTTGGACGAACCTGATTTGACCCTCCCATCTCTTACCACCATTAATCCTTTTTTCGTCTTTATAGGTAATCCCATGAAAGGAGTCTTATCGGAAGGAAGTTCATTTACTAATTTGGCGAGACCAAGAGACTTGGTCCGGGTGAGCCATGCCGACTGATTATTGCCAAACGAAAAAATCTTCTTACTTGTTCAAGGTTCAAGTATCCGGATTATATCCATGAATATTGCTAGGATCAATACATCGGATCAAAAAATGCTTGAATTAGAGCTAAGAAAGAAGATATTTGTAAGAATTACGAAGATAAATTGGCTTTAACCAATTGGGATTAACCGAGCAGCTGTCCGTTGGGGTTGGCGATTGCCTCCGCGGACTTACCCGCGAGAGAATCACCTCTCTATTTTCATTAGTTTTGTCCCGCATGATCTAATCAAGACATAGTCGGAGATGCTACCTCGATATAAATGAGGTTATTGGTTCGATTTCAGGTCAGGGAGTACTTGATGATATTTATTCCATGATGAAATCATTTGCCTAGGCTATCAATTTACCTCTCCCGTTCCAACGAAAATCTTTGGTAACTCGAACCCCCGTTTGTTTATACTCTTATGCTATTATTGTCACAAATAACAAGCTCGGCGAAGCTGGGCGATTGGTGAAACATCCCCGCTCAAGCAGCCCAATCTATAGTTTTCAATTGCAACACGCTTATGGAGAAGGAGTCACCACGTCTCGATACCGGGGGCCACGGCTGAAAATAATACGTCGTTCAAAAAATCTGCCTGGGCTAACGGATAAAAGAATAAATCTACGAAAAGCACGACTTGATACTGATCAATCCTCTTCGGGAAAATTGTCTCAATTTCGCGTGCGTCTCGAAGCCAAGCAGAGATTACGTTTCAATCATGGATCAACAGAATGTCAATTGCCTAAATATGTTCGAATTGCTAGAAAAGCTAAGGGATCGACGGGTCAAGTACCATTGCAATTACTTGAGATGCGTTCAGATAATATCATTTTCCAGTCAGGTGTGGCCCCTACTATTCCCGCAGCCAGACAACTAGTTAATCACCGGCACGTCCTTGTGAACGGCTGTGTGACAGATATACCAAGTTATCCGTGCAAACCTAAAGATGTCATTACTTTTAGGAATCACTCAATCCATTCGTATGGACTCGAGGGACGTATTGGATCCACTAGGAACAAAAAAATACCAAATCACTTGGCCTTTTCGGTATTGGACGGTGACGGGCCAAAAGGTTTGGTCAATGGATTCACGAATCGAGAATCCATCAGTTTAGACATCAATGAGTTACTAGTTGTGGAGTATCACTCCCGCGAAGCTTAGCATTTACCAAATTATTTTTTCGAGTTCGTTCACCCACCCTTCCATAGCATCATCGGAAGGGGGTGAAAAGACTAGGTAGGAAGACAACAAGAAACAAATTTGAAATAGCTTAGATGACAATCTAATTAATTATTTGCAGATCCATTCTTTGAATGCGAGTCAAACAATTCAGATTTGTTCGCGTATAATTTGAGTTCGACGGCATGCGCGACTGCCAAAAAATTCATTTAATATTATTGAAGTCGTCGAAACAAAACAAAAAAAAGAAGGAGAGGGATTCGAACCCTCGGTAGACACGGATCCACATAGCATTTCCGATGCTACGCCTTAGACCACTCGGCCATCCTCCCCGTAGCACATGAAATCATACTTGTGGCGCAGCGACCGGGAATAGGGGGTGGCAATTAATATTCCCCTGCGAAGGTCGATATGATGTTATACCTAGAAAGGGCGCAAGAATCAGCGGGTGAAATGACTCAAGACGTGAAGATAAGAAGTTTTTGCCACTTATAATATCTATATATTTTGATAAAGGAAGAGTTGCTCTATTTCGTTTTGTATCGAATTGAATCGAGACAAGGGCAGGGAATAAGCTACTCAAGAAAGTGTATTTCTTTTCACACCGTAGCTCGAAGAGAGGAAGTCAATCCCACTTTTAGTTCGTTTCAGTCCCAGAGTCCAGTGATTGATGTTTCGCAATTCAGTAACGAGTAAGATGAAACGACGGAATCATAAAAATAGTAAAGGAATGAAAGCTATGCCTAGATTTCAAAGAAATGATAATTTTATTGATAAGACTTTTACGGTTTCGGCAGATACTTCGTTGCAAATTTTACCAGCAAGTGAAGGAGAGAGAGAAGCCTTTACTCATTATAGGGATGGTGTGATTCGAAATTGGACTTGATCAATTCCATATTTGAAAAAGTATAAATTTTTGATTCCGGGATATTCGCATCTGAGAAGGGCACGTCAAGTAGCAGAATACAGGTCCCTCCGTCGCATATCCGCGATTGATGCAGCCCAGAACGCTCCAGATCCAGTCTACAAGGGATCGTGGCGCCAGGCCAAGGGTCATCCCATATTCGTGATGAACGATTCAATTCCGTAGGTAAGCATGAGGGAGAAGTGCCACGTGCAGAAACCGACACCACAAATTCTTCGTTACAAATTTTATTACTACATTTTGTGAAGGAGACCAACTGATGATTAGGACGACGATAAGTCATCCCGCCCCCGTCTCGGATAGCCTTGCAATCATCGAGGATCGTCGGGGTAACTAATCCCTACCAGATATAGGGTGCGAAAAACGAATAAATTGCCACGAGTTTCTCCCCTACGTAACTAGAAATATTTCCGTGTGAATACTGGAATTACGTAGCGACAATGATATGACTACATCAATGAGATAAGCGACTGACGCGAAGGATAGCTAGGGATCCAATAAAAGCTGGGAAGAAAAGGAAAGGGGGCACCAGCTCCTGTTCATTCTTTATTGATCAAATATAAGACTCGCTTGTCCTGCACGGATGGACGGGAGAAGCCGCATGGGATAGAGATACCAAGTGCGGTTTCGTAGCGGAGCTTCTCTCCAATGAGTAAGCAACCGTAACGGATGTCAGCCCAATCCGAGGGAGAATATGCTGAAGCTTTATGGAATCATTACAAAGCGATGCGCTTAGAGACTGATCCTTACGACCGTAGTTACATACTCTATAATATAGGTCTTATCCATACTAGTAATGGTAAACACGCAAAAGCTTCGGAATATCATTTCCAAGCATTAGAACGGAATCCCTTCCCACCGCAGGCTCCCAATAATATGGCTGTGATCTGCCATTACGTGCGACTATCCACATTGCAAGATCTTTCAGTTTCTGACTGCTTATCAAGAAGAGGCTTCCCACAATTGCTTCCCCAAGGGAATGTCATAAGCTGCGGTGTTTACTGCCCCTCGTTGCGATCTAGATTCGGGGGATCCAGAAGATAGATAGAGTCTCAAAACCCTATGGATAATTGAGTGAATTGGAATTACAGCACCGCAAGGATTTCCCATCGAAAAACTAGATTGATACAATGGAATTGGTCCGACTCAATGAATCATGTAACGGATTCTTGTGATGGAATCAGCTAAAACAGTCGTTATCACCGGGCCACGGTGTAGCACCAAATCCCAAAGGATAATTAGATTCCAACAAATGATCTGTGTCAACAACCAAGATAGTTAGTTATTAAAAGGAAAAGGATTTTTGGTCCTTCGGATAAACTAGGAGTAAAGGGAAGATCCTACATTGAATGTGTAGGTTTTGGGGACCACTACTAGCAGCTGTTTCCAGTTTTCTCTTTCTATCCTACCGATGAAGGAATGGGTGGGAGGGACTCGCGGATAATAGCGTGTCTGAGCCGTACGAGGCGGGAAACTCCCGAGTTCGGTTCTGAGGGAGGGATCCCTACATAGGTAGTTTCACCCATCTCGACCGGGGGGAGCAAGCCACCCAACAGGAAGACCCGGCAGCTTCTGAGGCTTGGTTCGATCGCGCCGCCGAGTATTGGAAACGGGCAATAGCACTTCCCCCAAACAGTTATATCGAAGCACAGAATTGGTCGAGAATTACGAGGCGTTTTCTCGATGCATGAAGGAAGTTATAAACCAATCAACGATTGAAATCGGTTGCTTCGATATCATCTGATTCTTCTCAAACGAAACTCAGCTACTATTTTACGCAAAATGGATAATCTGCGAGATTCAGTCCATGAAGCACTTACGCGTTATGCAATAATAGGATTAAATGCCTGCCAGGGATGAATCTTCCGCCGAAGCCGCCCCGGTTCCAGACCCGAATGGAAAATTGATATTTTCACTAGATTGGTGCAAAATCTATCCCTCGGAATTTTCGTGCCCCTTGTTGGTAGGTCTTTGTTACACCCATCCGAAGAGAGGAGAATCTCGACGACTATTCGTTTACCGGAACCCGAAGTCAAAATCGTGGTGGAAAAGGATCCCGTGAGAACCTCTTTTGAAAAATGGGCTCAACCTGGACATTTTTCGAAAGGTTTGGCTAAGGGTCCTAGTACCACTACGTGGATTTGGAATTTACATGCTGATGCTCATGACTTCGACAGTTACACCAATGATTTGGAAGACATATCCCGAAAAATCTTTAGTGCTCATTTTGGCCAACTAGCAATTATCTTCATTTGGCTGAGTGGTATGTATTTCCATGGAGCTCGTTTCTCAAACTATGAGGCGTGGCTAAATGATCCTACTCATGTGAAACCCAGCGCTCAAGTAGTTTGGCCAATAGTCGGTCAAGAAATACTTAATGGAGATGTAGGAGGGGGATTCCAGGGGATACAGATAACATCTGGTTTCTTCCAAATATGGAGAGCATCTGGAATAACCAGTGAACTGCAACTCTATTGCACCGCCATTGGTTCCTTAACCTTTGCAGGACTGATGTTATTCGCCGGTTGGTTCCATTATCACAAAGCTGCGCCGAAATTATCTTGGTTTCAAGACGTAGAATCCATGCTAAATCATCATTTGGCAGGTCTTCTGGGGTTAGGTTCCTTGGCTTGGGCGGGGCATCAGGTACACGTTTCCTTACCCATCAATCAGCTTTTAGATGCAGGGATCGATCCCGGGGAAATCCCCCTACCCCATGAATACATCCTTAATCGTGATCTCATAGCTCAAATATATCCCAGTTTTGCAGAAGGAGTAACTCCATTTTTCACTCTTGATTGGTCGAAATACTCGGATTTCCTCACCTTTCGAGGAGGATTAAATCCAGTAACCGGTGGATTATGGTTGACCGATACTGCACATCATCACCTGGCAATTGGAATTCTTTTCTTGATAGCTGGTCATATGTATAGAACTAATTGGGGTATCGGCCATTCTACAAAGGAAATTCTTGAAGCTCATAAAGGTCCCTTTACGGGTGAAGGTCACAAAGGTCTCCATGTGATCTTAACCACCTCATGGCATGCTCAGTTAGCACTTAATCTTGCCATGTTAGGTTCCCTAACGGTTGTGGTTGCCCACCACATGTATGCCATGCCTCCATATCCGTACTTAGCTACCGACTATGCCACTCAATTGTCTTTATTTACTCATCACATGTGGATTGGAGGTTTTCTAATAGTTGGTGCAGCTGCGCACGCGGCTATCTACTTGATAAGAGATTATGACCCGAATACCCAATATAACAATTTGTTAGATCGTGTCATTCGGCATCGAGATGCAATAATTTCACATCTCAACTGGGTGTGCATTTTTCTAGGCTTCCATAGTTTCGGGTTATATATTCACAATGACACGATGAGCGCCTTGGGTCGCCCCCGAGATATGTTTTCGGATACTGCTATTCAGTTACAACCCATATTTGCTCAGTGGATACAAGGTGTTCACGCCTATGCTCCTGGCTTAACCGCACCTAATGCAGCAGGAGGTACCAGCCTGGCGTGGGGGGGTAGCAATTCGGTAGTTGTAGGTGGTAAAGTTGCCCTGTTGCCAATTCCGTTGGGTACGGCGGATTTTCTGGTACATCATATCCATGCCTTCACCATCCATGTCACTGCACTGATATTACTGAAAGGTGTTCTGTTTGCGCGAAGTTCGCGCCTAATACCCGATAAAGCAAACCTCGGTTTCCGTTTTCCGTGTGACGGTCCCGGCAGAGGAGGTACTTGCCAGGTATCTGCCTGGGATCACGTCTTTCTGGGACTATTCTGGATGTATAACTCCATCTCAGTTGTCATATTCCATTTCAGTTGGAAAATGCAATCTGACGTGTGGGGCAGCACGGACGAACAAGGAGTAGTGAACCACATCACTGGAGGAAATTTTGCCCAGGGTTCAACAACCATCAATGGTTGGCTCCGTGACTTTCTGTGGGCACAAGCCTCTCAAGTTATTCAGTCATATGGTTCTTCATTATCTGCATATGGTCTCTTATTCTTGGGGGCTCATTTCGTCTGGGCTTTCAGCCTAATGTTCCTATTCAGTGGCCGTGGATATTGGCAGGAACTTATCGAATCTATCGTTTGGGCCCACAACAAACTAGGAGTCGCTCCTGCCACCCAGCCCAGAGCTCTGAGCATTATACAGGGACGTGCCGTGGGAGTAGCCCACTACCTTCTGGGTGGGATCGCCACGACATGGGCGTTCTTCCTGGCAAGAATCATTGCAGTAGGATAATGGCTAGGAGGATGTAAAAGATTATGACATCAAGATTTCCAAGGTTCAGCCAGGGTCTATCCCAAGACCCAACTACTCGTCGCATCTGGTTCGGTATAGCAACCGCCCATGACTTCGAGAGTCACGATGATATCAATGAAGAACGTCTCTATCAGAAAATATTTGCTTCTCACTTCGGTCAATTAGCAATTATATTTACCTGGACTTCCGGAAATTTGTTCCATGTGGCCTGGCAGGGCAATTTTGAGGAATGGGTACGAGACCCATTATACGTAAGACCAATAGCCCATGCCATTTGGGATCCCCATTTTGGTCAACCAGCTGTGGAAGCTTATACGCGCGGCGGGGCCGCGGGCCCCGTCAATATTGCTTATTCTGGTGTATATCAATGGTGGTATACTATCGGTTCACGTAACAACCAAGATCTTTATGTCGGGGCTATCTTCTTACTAATATGTTCTTTTCTATTCCTATTGGCAAGTCGGTTACATTCACAACCCAGGTGGAAACCAAGCCTCTCTTGGTTCAAAAATGCTGAATCTCGTCTCAATCACCATTTATCTGGACTTTTTGGAGTAAGTTCCTTAGCTTGGGCCGGACATTTGATCCATGTTGCCATCCCCGAATCCAGGGGTGGACATGTCAGGTGGGACAACTTTCTGGACACGTCGCCACATCCGCAAGGCTTGGGACCTCTTCTCACGGGTCAGTGGAGCGCTTATGCGCAGAACCCCGACTCCGGCAATCATTTGTTTAATAGTGCTCAAGGGGCGGGAACCGCTATTTTAACCTTTCTTGGCGGATTTCATCCACAGACTCAAAGCTTGTGGCTGACTGACATTGCTCATCATCACTTGGCAATTGCCGTCGTGTTTATCTTTGCTGGTCACATGTATAGAACCAATTTCGGGATCGGGCATAGTATAAAGGAAATCCTGCAGGCTCACACTCCTCCGGGAGGCAAATTGGGACGCGGACACAAAGGTCTTTATGACACAATCAATAATTCCTTGCATTTTCAGTTGGGACTCGCTTTGGCTGCTCTGGGAGTCATTACTTCTTTGGTGGCGCAACACACATATTCCTTACCAGCCTACGCCTATACAGCACGAGATTTCACGACCCAAGCTGCGCTCTACACTCATCACCAATATATAGCTGGATTTATTATGGTAGGAGCTTTCGCGCATGGAGCCATATTTTTCATACGGGATTATGATCCGGAACATAATAAGGATAATGCATTAGCAAGGATGTTAGAGCATAAAGAAGCAGTAATAGCTCATTTAAGTTGGGCTAGCTTATTTCTAGGTTTTCATACCCTGGGGCTTTACGTGCACAATGATACTATGTTAGCCTTTGGAACTCCGGAAAAGCAAATTCTTATTGAACCTGTATTTGCTCAATGGATCCAGTCCGCCCATGGCAAAGCTTCATATGGTTTTGACGTCCTTCTATCTTCGGCAAATAGTCCAGCTCTTAATGCAGGTCGAAGCTTGTGGCTACCCGGCTGGTTGGATGCTGTCAACAGCGACAGCAACTCGCTATTCCTGACGATTGGACCCGGAGACTTCCTAGTCCACCACGCGATTGCTCTTGGTTTGCATACGACTACCCTGATTCTGGTAAAAGGTGCGTTAGACGCCCGTGGATCCAAATTAATGCCAGATAAGAAAGAATTTGGTTACAGCTTCCCGTGCGACGGTCCCGGCAGGGGAGGCACCTGCGACATATCAGCCTGGGACGCTTTCTACCTAGCGGTTTTCTGGATGCTGAACACCATCGGGTGGGTTACTTTCTATTGGCATTGGAAACACATAACCCTGTGGCAGGGGAATGTTGCTCAGTTCGATGAATCTTCTACATACCTGATGGGTTGGTTGAGGGATTACCTATGGTTAAATTCTTCACAACTTATTAATGGTTACAATCCCTTTGGTATGAACAGTTTATCTGTTTGGGCGTGGATGTTTCCATTCGGGCATCTCGTCTGGGCCATCGGATTCATGTTCCTCATCTCTTGGCGCGGATACTGGCAGGAACTCATTGAAACTCTGGCCTGGGCGCACGAGCATACACCCCTGGCCAACCTTGTACGTTGGAGGGACAAACCAGTTGCTCTTTCGATCGTCCAGGCACGGCTAGTGGGACTCGCGCATTTCTCCGTAGGTTACATATTCACTTATGCAGCTTTTTTGGTTGCATCCACATCAGGTAAGTTTGGGTAGCTCACTACCTAAAATTCGTATCAGGAAAGGATGGAGGGAAGGTATCTCCTTCCATCCCTTTTATTCTCTCATCTAAGACACATTTGGAATAGAAATTACTGGTGAACATAATTCCTTTATTGAGTTTTCAACATCTTCGAAGTGATGAATGGTAATGAACTGCTTCGATGAAATGATTTCCGTGTTTTCAATCTGTCTCGAAGTTATTTGAAGTATTATTGAGTAATCAATCATGGCAAGAAAAAGTCTTATTGAAAAGGAGAAAAAGAAGAAGACGCTGGTGAAGAAACATGACTTTGCTCGTTAGTCCCTGAAACGACAATTAAAAAAAAGTTTTTCAATACGAGAAAAGTTAGAAATTTCCGAAGCATTACGATCTTTACCACGTGACGGTGCACCCACCCGACTTCGCAACCGCTGTCACCTAACCGGACGGCCCAGATCTAACTACCGAGACTTCGGCTTATCCCGCCATGTATTGCGCGAGATGGCACATACTTGTTTATTGCCCGGCTCGAAGAAAGCCAGTTGGTAGGGGAATATTAGTTACTACGTGGGAGTCCCGGAGGTGGAGATCCCGCCACTGATGATCCAAACCGAATAATTCGGTGTAACTACCGGCAATAAAATTAATACAATAATTTTATTGGAGGGATCATCCACGCGGAGTAGAGCAGCTTGGTAGCTCGCAAGGCTCATAACCTTGAGGTCACGGGTTCAAATCCTGTCTCCGCAAAGGGAAAAGCCTATTTGATCCTAGAACGGCAGACCTCTTATCTTTTGCCCCTCTCTGAGACAATTGCTTACTTCTCAACTACAAAAAATTTGTCAATTCTTTCTTGCATACTAGATGATCCGATATGACTCATCCCAATTGAATTGATTGCAACGATGTGGTGCCACCCTTTTCCATACCGAAAGTCAAACCGACGGTTTAACAATCCTCTTTTTCCTAGTCACTGATTGAGCCCCCTTAGTCCAATTCCCCATTCCCTAACGGAATGAAATAACTTTTGGTTATCCTCATCTGTCAAAATGATATTGCTCCCTCACCAAATGCGTAATGACAGAATTTAGAAATTGTGAAGTTCTGCGGAATCAGGCAAGGAATGTTCATCAACTAATCAAGGAATCAAATAGATACTAATTGGCTTTCCCCCCCGAGGGGGCTTCAACTGCTAACCTGAAAGCCCCTTTAACTCAGTGGTAGAGTACCGCCATGGTAAGGCGTAAGCCATCGGTTCGAATCCGATAAGGGGCTAGGCCCTCCAAAAAAGCGGTTTATCCATTTCTCATATTTTCCAGACTTGGTAGATCCGAAAGACTCAGTCAATATGATGTTACATGTAACAAAATGATATTCCTATCAGTTCAGTCATGGGAAATTTAGAGAAAACATAAATTTATGCAAACCAATTGTACTATTTTCGTGATATAAATTATCATTTTTGAGACTTACACCCCACATTATCTATCACACAAGTTAGATAATGTTTTGATAGATGTAGAAAGATGCAGTTTGTCTAGATAATAAATAAATAGATATAATTTGTAACCTCTGAAAGAATTTTGCTATTCTTAATCCAGCGGTTCAAATAGATCCGTCGCTATTTGTAAATTCTTTCTTTCCTGTACGAAGCCATTTATCAGCAGGATTATGTCAGTGAATGCAAATCGTTCTGTAAAAGTGTGATAGATTCATCGTAGTCTTAAACAGCGGTTACTTATCTGAATCGTTGTGTCTCGCAATCTGACTGGGATGGTTTCATCCCCTTCTTAATCGGCTGTCAACCGATCTGGTTTTGCATTGAGAAGGAGAAGCTTTCAGAAATTTGTTGGGGCTAGTAAAGTAAATATTGATGAATATCTAGATCAGAAAATGGTCCCATAAGGGATAAATTCATATCGATCAATCGAAGTACATATCCTACCAGCCGACAACTAATCCAATTTCTCATATTTTCTATCATTTTGTAGCCCTCAAAATAATTTGGAGGGAAATACCACTACAAATTCTTATTCTTCTTATTTTTCTTCCTTTTCCTTTTAATGGGATGGGTTATTCTACCGGTTGCGTAATTCTACCGTTCGCGTAATGCAGAAACGAACCCAATAAGCGAGGGGTAAGACCGGAGGGTTAAAAACCGCCAAATGTCAGTGACGCGGGGGGCTACCCCGCGAGGCAAATCCCTTGAAGGGAATTTGCCAATGAAATGAATGAAAATTAGAGATAGGTAAATAAGAAGTCTAGTAAGAAAAGAGAGGTTCACTCACTCCCCGGGATATGTAGCTAGAGATCAAATCACTTCGGATCTATGCAGGTATTGGACGTTTGTGACAAGATAATTAATCAAAATACAAACCAAATAATGAATAGAGAAAAGACGGAAAGGGAATGACGGGGAGTTCAAAAATGGTGAGGAAATAAATAATATTAAGCATACAGGGGGATACCGAAAGAAAGAATGTTGTCGGAAACAGACGTGGAAGTGACGATTGATGCAATGATGGAACAAATAAAAAAGAAAAAAAGAGTCGCAGATAAAATCAAAAAATGTTTCACTCGGATGAGATACATAAAAGGAATCCGAGTGAACCGCTGGGGAGAAGACAAGGAAAAGAGTATGACTTATCTAATACTCTGAGATATGATGCAATTCTGTCGCGTCACAAAATAGAGTAATACCCAAGAGTGGCTGTAAGAGTCGAGTTAGGAAAAGAAGATATGACCATTGCTATTGGAAAATCCTCCAAGGAGTCAAAAGATTTGTTTGACAGTATGGACGATTGGTTAAGAAGAGATCGTTTCGTCTTTGTCGGTTGGTCTGGCTTGTTGCTATTTCCGACTGCTTATCTCGCTCTAGGAGGTTGGTTCACTGGTACAACTTTTGTCACCTCATGGTACACCCATGGATTAGCTAGTTCTTACTTGGAGGGTTGCAACTTCCTGACCGCCGCTGTTTCTACCCCCGCCAATAGTGTGGCGCATTCGTTGCTTCTGCTATGGGGTCCCGAAGCGCGAGGCGACTTTACCCGTTGGTGCCAATTGGGGGGTTTGTGGACCTTCGTTGCCCTTCACGGGTCTTTCGCTTTGATAGGTTTCATGCTACGTCAATTTGAACTTGCTCGATCTGTTCAATTACGTCCATATAATGCAATCGCTTTTTCCGCTCCTATAGCCGTCTTCGTTTCTGTATTTCTAATCTATCCCTTGGGTCAATCCGGCTGGTTTTTTGCGCCTAGCTTCGGCGTAGCCGCCATTTTTCGATTTATTTTATTCTTTCAGGGTTTCCACAATTGGACATTAAACCCATTCCATATGATGGGAGTTGCGGGAGTCCTTGGCGCAGCTCTTCTATGTGCTATCCACGGTGCTACAGTGGAAAACACCCTCTTTGAGGATGGTGATGGCGCAAACACGTTCCGAGCTTTCAACCCAACTCAGTCTGAAGAGACTTATTCGATGGTCACCGCAAACCGTTTTTGGTCTCAAATTTTTGGCGTTGCTTTCTCCAACAAGCGGTGGTTACACTTCTTCATGTTGTTTGTGCCAGTAACCGGGTTATGGATGAGTGCGATCGGAGTAGTTGGTCTCGCTTTGAATCTACGCGCATATGATTTTGTCTCCCAAGAGATTCGCGCAGCGGAGGATCCCGAGTTCGAAACGTTTTACACAAAAAACATTTTGCTGAATGAGGGTATCCGTGCCTGGATGGCAGCTCAGGATCAACCCCATGAAAATCTTGTATTTCCCGAGGAGGTATTACCCCGTGGAAACGCTCTTTAATGGAACTCTAGCCCTAAGTGGCCGTGATCAAGAGACGACGGGTTTTGCTTGGTGGGCAGGTAACGCTCGTTTGATTAACCTATCCGGTAAGTTATTGGGTGCACATGTAGCTCACGCCGGCCTAATAGTCTTCTGGGCCGGTGCCATGAACCTTTTCGAAGTAGCCCATTTCATTTCGGAAAAACCCATGTATGAACAAGGGTTAATACTGCTACCTCATTTAGCTACTCTTGGTTGGGGGGTAGGACCCGGCGGCGAAGTAGTGGATACTTCCCCCTATTTTGTTTCTGGAGTGCTTCATTTGATTTCTTCCGCGGTTTTGGGATTCGGGGGTCTCTACCACGCCCTTGTTGGCCCCGAAACTCTGGAAGAATCCTTCCCATCCTTCGGATACGTATGGAGGGACAAAAATAGAATGACCACCATACTGGGGATTCATCTGATCCTGTTGGGATTTGGTGCTTTCCTGCTAGTACTTAAAGCAATTTATCTTGGGGGTCTGTACGATACGTGGGCACCTGGGGGAGGCGACGTGCGGAGGATCACAAACCCAACCCTAAGTCCAAGTATAGTTTTTGGCTATTTATTAAAATCCCCCTTCGGAGGAGAGGGATGGATTGTGAGCGTAGACAATTTGGAAGATGTTGTCGGAGGACACGTATGGTTGGGATCCATTTGCATTTTTGGCGGAGTTTGGCACATATTAACTAAACCCTTTGCTTGGGCTCGCCGCGCTTTTGTATGGTCCGGAGAAGCTTATTTATCTTACAGTTTGGGAGCCCTTTCAATATTTGGTTTTACCGCTTGTTGCTTCGTATGGTTTAACAATACAGTTTATCCCAGCGAATTTCATGGTCCCACCGGTCCAGAAGCTTCCCAAGCTCAAGCCTTTACTTTTCTTATCAGGGACCAACGTCTAGGCGCAAATGTGGGTTCCGCCCAGGGGCCTACCGGTTTGGGCAAATACTTGATGCGTTCTCCCACCGGGGAAATAATATTTGGGGGCGAAACTATGCGCTTCTGGGACCTCCGAGCTCCCTGGTTGGAACCATTAAGAGGTCCTAACGGTTTAGATTTGAATAAGCTAAGAAGGGATATACAACCCTGGCAGGAACGTCGTTCCGCAGAGTATATGACTCATGCGCCTTTAGGTTCTTTGAATTCCGTAGGTGGAGTAGCTACTGAGATAAACGCTGTAAATTACGTATCTCCTCGGAGTTGGTTAGCAACATCCCATTTCGTTCTAGGATTCTTTTTTTTCGTGGGTCACTTGTGGCACGCGGGGAGGGCCCGTGCAGCGGCAGCTGGATTTGAAAAAGGGATTGATCGGGATACCGAACCTGTTCTTTCAATGACACCTCTCAATTAATGTAATGGGAGAAGTTGGGGGTATCACGGCACGGCGGTGATATCCCATACGGATAGTTGTTCTCTAGGTGTGGGATAGCATATTATTTCATACCAGACTAGTTAGTATTAATATCTACTACTTGAGGAATGAGATTGGGATAAATCTCACTCCTCTACCAGTTAGATAAGTTATTACCAATTGTGTATCCGGGAATTGCTTCCCTCCGATACCGAATGGGATGCATCCGGCGTTTCCATATACTGGGTTTCTCTGATTATTTCGTTTCAGTTATCGACCCGTTATCACGGAATTAGATGGAGAATAGAACGATCATATGAGTCCGAGATCAATTATGGCAAACGCAACGACATATATATGTCCGCGGACCACATCTATCCCTGAATCTCCTAATTTCGTGAACACTGGCTTCTTCCGAGAAACCAAATACACAAAGAATTTAATTGTGTCCGTAGCTACCACCGACGCGGAGTTTGTCGAGTGATGGGTAGGGTTACAAGTGACTCGCGACAATACGGTGGCATGTTGTCCAGTCAATGGCTGGGAACCAATTGACTAGGGAGTAGCTTCAGTTCCATTCGTGAACTGATTGTCTACTCATTAGATTCCATCGGATAAATCTGTTATTTATTGAAGGATTGGTGAACCTGAAAATTTATTTTGGAAATTATCTATTTAATCTTTCTATTTCTTGAATTTGTACCCCTCACATCACAGCCGAGAGGCGTACCGGATCCAAACATAGGTACTATAATATCTAGTTAGCCGAATTTTTGGCTGTCATCTATAAACATCTTTCCTTTTCATTACGGGCTTGTTATTGATTACTTGTAGGTACCCACGGCAAACAATATCTCAATTACTCCCCGAAAGAATACAAAATATTTTCTGGTTAAAACCTAGAAGCAGCAAGTCGGATCCGTGGTAATGATGGCGGCAAAGTGCCTAAGTTGGGAGCAGGGGAGAGAGGGATTTGAACCCTCGATAGCGTCTTGGCACTATGCCAGTTTTCAAGACTGGAGCCATAAACCTCTCGGCCATCTCCCCCGAGGATATGCTTTTATCATTCGGATTACATATATTAATTATTAATTAAGACAAAAAAGTAAGATCAAATTTTTATTTCTTTGTTCGGGATGAGGTTACAACTGCTTCGTGCCGAATCAGACCTTTGTTTCATAGGCTCAGAGGGGATAAACCCTCATTGTTTTGGCTTGTGGATTATATAATAAATACGTAGGATCATCTAGCGCAGTCAGGTTTTTCCTGCCCCCCCCCCCCCTCCTTCTCTTTTCATATATGCCCTTTCGTCTCCTGGTTAGTTGTCTACCAGAATAGAGATGAAATACCTTAAAATTTGTTAAGGAGAAAAAGGAGTTCTTTGTATACTTCGTAATGGACAAATGCTTGGTTGGTCGGGTGAGTGGACACAGCTGGAATCCTCCCGGATGTGGATCAAATGGTGTAAATAACTTAGATAGCTTCTGTCATGACTACTGCCTTTCAATTGGCTCTACTTTCACTAATCGCAATTTCATTTGCACTGGTAGTTGGTGTGCCAGTCGTGCTTGCCTCACCTGGGGGTTGGTCCAACAGTAAAGGTGCGGTATTCTCGGGAGCTTCACTATGGGTCGGATTGGTATTCCTGGTAGGTACACTCAACTCCTTTGTATCGCGCTGAACTGTCGCATCGCAATTTTTTTCCTATCCTCAACCCCTACTAATTAGAAAGGGGTTGTTTATCCAATAAATGGTGTTCCCCCGGCGATTTTTCTTTTCAAATTTTTTGGTAAATAATAGTTGAGGTAAATGGGGGTTAATTAATCAATGGGTACTTTGAGTTGATACGATACGTTGGACAGATCAGCAATGTGATCATGAATATAGGGAGAGGGATCGCAGCTACATTTTTATTATATGAATTTATTTTTCGAATAGATATATACATTTCCGATGTAATTGATATCTGAATTAGGGGGGAACTCCCAAATATAATAGTATTGGGGCGATGCAGCACCGCGGGTATAGTCGAATGGTAAAACATCTCTTTGCCAAGGAGAAGACGCGGGTTCGATCCCCGCTACCCGCCGTCTCGGACGTTTCTACCGTGCAACAGGTCTGCAATAGGCAAGCAATAGCATACCTAGTCCGACACAGTTGCATTGACAAACACTGATGAATTTATCTATGCTAAGAGAAACCAATTAAGCCCCCATCGTCTAGAGGCCCAGGACACCTCTCTTTCAAGGAGGCGACGGGGATTCGACTTCCCCTGGGGGTATCTGATCCGTAGAAGCAGATGTTGTCTCACGTAAACAAGGCAAAGGGAAGTAGAGCAGGGAAGGGAGGGAGGGACACATCATCCCGATCTGGAATCCCAATAGATTTTGGGATTAAAAGAGGAACAAAACAAAAGGTGCATCAAATCCAGATCTGATCAAAACTTGGTTGGAATCTGCCGCCGCACCAATTCTAGCGGGGTTTGTAACCTCGCCCGGGTCGATGCTCGAGTGGCTAATGGGGACGGATTGTAAATCCGCTGGCGATGCCTACGCTGGTTCGAATCCAGCTCGACCCAAATTTATAGGCATGAAATGATCCCGAAGCAGCCATGCGCAACAAACGGGATTGACGGGTCTCGAACCCGCAACTTCCGCCGTGACAGGGCGGTGCTCTGACCAATTGAACTACAATCCCAATGCAATTTAATTGCATTTTAAATGAATTGGGATTTCGCAGTCAACGCCCTGTCTTTCATTACTTGTAAAATGTAATCCGAAATTTTTGAGGCGTTAATCTACGAATTCTTCGTCAGTTTTTTTTGAAAAAAAAATCTTCGTTCAAGTTAAAAATTGGATCGTTAAAAAAGATTAAAAAAGAATTAAATGGAAATACCCCAAATTTATGTTAATTTAACAAGGTATTGAAAGAAGAGGTTTCCATCTATTCGAGCTATTCACTCATTAATTGCCAATCCTTTTTTTTCTCACTGTTGCTTGCTTCACTACTACAAGTTCAATTTGCAAATCAAAAATTCCTTCTATTTTTATTATCCCCTCGATTGTCGGAGAGGAAATGAGATCCCTTTTTCCACAAGTAAGGATGTCAGTGAGGTGAGTTCCCGTCCGCGAGAACCAGGTGTTCCCAAATTTGTCTTCGTGATATACTAGGTAGTCAGTATCCAGGAGCCGGCTTCACCCCAAAAATCGAACTTTTTAATGGAGTCTACGAGTTTTTCCCATTTAACTCAACATTTTTTGTGACTGGGTAAAACTACTGATATGGAAGTCAATATCCTCGCATTTTTGGCCACCGCGTTATTTATACTAATTCCTACGGCTTTTTCACTTATTCTCTATATACGAACAGCTGCGCAAAGCAATTAAATAATTAATTTGGGAATCCCCAAGGGAGTGGGGAACCTCGGGGTGCAAAACAAATGATGGAGCAAGCTACGACTGGTGTATCTACTGATTTAATATTTTATATTGAAGCACAGCAAAATTTTTTGATAGATTGATATGTTCGGGGGAATAGCAATTCTCTGTAGTGGCACGAATTTTGTAAGGGACAGTACAAAATGGAACGATCCAAGTAGCTGTTGCTGGGAGGATGGGGTCCTAGCAAATCGCCTCAGAAGTTTTTGCCTCATCCCAATACAAGTTCTTCATTGATTGCCACAACCTCGATATGTTCCGAAGAATGTTCCGAATAAAAAGCGAATTTAATAAATAGTAGAATAGGGTGGACTTGGCTCGTCGGTATGACGAGCCAGATCCCATAATCTATGAATCAAATAATTATCTGTAAGCCGCTTCTTCCCCAAACCACGGGTGATGAAGAAAATGTGAAAGTTACCATCGAAGCAGCCCAGGTTATGCTAATTACATCCGTTTTTCCAACTCCCATTCCTCTGACTCTATTTGGAAAGATATAAATAAATATATTTATTTATAGCCCATATACGTGGTGTACACAACTTTCTCCGTGTCAGGAAGTTGGTATTGATAGAGATATAAATTGAGTGGGTGCATCTACCAGATGGTTTATATTCTTTGCCAAATCCAAATTGTGTTGTGTTGCTTAGGGTCGAGTCGGGTTCGGCAATTGGATTGTACCTAGTCAAGTGATTTCAGCAAGGATCAATACCGAAGATATCTACTTTTCGTTTTTATTATAGTGCTGAATAATATTTGCAGAAATCTTCAGTTTGCTTCCTCTCCCTGCCTCGCAATATACTACGAGTAGGGATTGTCTATCCGCGGGCCTGGGGATCTCTAGCGTGACAGGCCATGAAAGAATCTATGGAGCATCTCTCGTGTCCGACTTGGCCATGTGCAGAAGTCAATCCCACATATATCGTGTGGTATGAGATAAGCGACACCCGGATTCGAACCGGGAAGTGAAGGATTTGCAATCCTTTGTCTTACCATTTGACTATGTCGCCCTCCCTCTATCCCGTCAAAATCTATACATTGAATGGGCAGTCGACACCCAAATAAATAGGGATTGGTTGAAACAAGGCAAGAAGCGTAATTGCAATTATAGTTTGTAAAGGGAATATTTGCAAGTCAGTCGGCTTTTTTTTATCCGTGTTTCATTTCGACCTGATGTTGGTCGAAAAATACTTCACCCGATCTTTCATTTCTGAAGTGCGCTAGAGAGAGGGATAGCGTCTGCAATCAAAATCATTTTTTTTTTAATGAAGAAATAAATTTCTAAAAAATAAAATAGTAGAAATCTACCACGTCTGAAAAACCAAAAATCGTTTGGTTGAACCGACCCAGTACCTCCTATCAGTCGTTCACATAACCCATCAAGACTTTTTACGTTGCAGAAGCGATGCAATATGGCAACCTACAGCGTCGGAGACAGGCAGCAAGCAGCCCACGTATTTATTCCCGCCAGCTTTGCGGGGTAGCAACTGGACTTGGCCGGGGTTCCCCATCCGCGTAATGGAACAAAATCAAGTAAATGAAACGGTTCAGAATTCTTTCCCGTCCCCAATTTGGTATCATCTGTTCCAAAATCATGTGAATGTCTAGTCCAAGTCTCTTGCATTCGATTTAGCTTCCTGATGAAGCTGATCGAACCAGAATCCACATTATGATAAATAAACTCTATCATTATGATGCATCTTAGAAATAGAAAATTTTTTTTATTAATATTACGTTAGTGCATAATTAGGGGTAATTACCTAAGTAAATGAAGCAATGGGACTACCATCCTTTCCACCCATCCGCGTTGTAATGTCCAAAAAGAATCAGCTTGTGAGGATTTCTACCTTTTGGTATCTCTCGTGTATGTATGGAGGTTCAATTCCGTGTAGATCGTGCATCCGTTAGAAGCAACAAATGAATTTTTTCCACTTGTCATCAACCCAACTTGCACAACAAATTCCAATTTACAAAAAATGAATTGTCTTAAACTCCAAACCTTTTTGGCATACCTATCATTCAGACCGGCGATGCCGAAAACCCCTCTTCCTGATCTTTTCCATCCCCCTGGATTCTCCCCATCCCTTCCCAACAAATTAAATTATTGATATAATACGTTCAATTTAATATTTTATTTATTCGATTACTCCATCATTGAATGCCTCTCAAGAACGAAAAGGAGGAGAGATTGTACAAAACTCCCGAATTTTTATGAAACAACTACCTCTTCTAAATTGTGACATAAGGAGATGATAAGATGAATCCGTCTAAGAGTTGGAGGAATGGAAGTAAACAAATATAGAATAATTGAATATCACAAAATTTCGTCCGCGCAAGTACCCAATACTGATGGAACATCACCGGAGAGAGGTGAAAATATGTCTGTACTGCCAGAATTAGGAAAAATTCAAATTGAAGGATTCCACCGCTTTGTTCACGAAGATTTGTTCGAAGAACCTAGTAACTTTCCAGAAATTGAAGATACAGATAAGGAAGTCGAATCCTGGTCAATTAGTGAGCAATACTAATGGTCAAGGCCCCTAGGCGAGGAGAGCGACGCCGTGCATTAATGCATTACATATTCATCTGATTCATACGTACCGGCTTAATTGACCTGGAAGAAAAACAAATTGATGCATGAAGAGACTGTACGTCTGGGATCTATGCCTTGGATGAATCCCCACGGAACTTTTGTAATTAACGGAATTGCTAGAGTACTAATCAATCAAGTATTGAGGAGTCCTGGTATTTATCACAATCGCGAATCGGATCATAGAGGGGGTTCCACATATACCAGTACCACAATATCGGATTGGGGGGGAAGACTCAAACCAGAAATAGACAAAAAAGATGGATTACGGGTCCGTATCGGTAAAAAAAGAAAAGTATCCATTTCAATTATGCTACTAGCTATGGGACTTAATGAAGAGGATATTTCACGGAATGCCCGGTACCCCAAGATTTTTGCTAATCTATTGGAAAAGCAGAAAGAGATTACCAAGTTGCCCGAGGATGCTCCGGCAGAGCTTTACAAAAATCTATATCCTGATGCAGATGCCGACTCTGTATTTTCAGAATCTATATCCAAGGAATTATAGAAGAGATTTTCTCAATCGAGGTGCGAATTGGGACGAATCGGCAGGCAGAATCCGAACACCAAACTTAATATTGATGTGCCTGAGACGGAACACTTTCCATTACCCCAAGATGTTTTAGCGGCTGCAGACTATTTGATTGAAGTGAGTTACGGGATGGGCAACCTCGATGATCTGGACCATTCGAAGAATAGGCATGTTCGGTCTATAGCAGATCTTTTACAAGAACAGTCAGGATTAGCCCCAAATCGTTTAGAGAATTCAATTCGACAAAATATTCAGAAAGCCGTCAGGCGCAAGCGTCTACCAACTCCCAGGGGGTTAGTAACATCCGTCCCATTAATAACAACTTCAAAGGAATTTTTTGGTTTGCACCCCCTGTCGCAATTCCCGGATCAAACCAACCCTTTAGCAGAAATGGTTCATAAACGAAGATTAAGTGCTTTAGGCCCTGGGGGATTGACGCGGCGAACTGCTAATTTTCAGACCCGAGATATTCACTTCAGTCACTACGGGCGTATCTGCCCAATCGAAACATCCGAAGGTATAAATGCCGGACCCATCTCGTCATTAGCCATTTTTGCAGAAGCTAACAAATCTGGGTGTTTGCAGAACCCATTGCTTGAAATGTCCAGTTTCAATATGAGGAAACGAATAGTTGATTTACCTTCTGGTGGAGATGACTTCTACCAAGTAGCAACAGGAAATTTATTGATATCGGAATGGAGAACTCGGGGGAAGGAACTCATACCAGTTCGCTACCGGCAGGAGTTTTTAACGGTCATGTGGGAACAAGTAGGCTTCCGCAGTATCCATCCATTACAAAATTTTTCGATTGGAGCCTCTCTCATTCCTTTCATTGAACATAATGATGCAAACCGTGCTTTGATGGGTTCTACTATGCAACGTCAAGCAGTTCCGCTTTCTAGGCTTGAACGCCGCATCGTAGGAACTGGGTTCGAAGGTCAGGTGGCGTCAGATTCAGGAAGCGTAGCGGTATCCGAACGAGAAGGATGAGTCGAATATGTCGATGGTAGTCAGATCTCACTCTCTTCTAGCAATGGAGAGGAGGTTACCAGCACCCGATTAAAAATATATGAACGGTCCAATGGCAATACCTGCATAAATCAGAGATCTATAGTTGTTCAGGGAGAACTTTCAAGGTGCGGAGACGTAATAGCGGATGGATCAGCAACTGTTGGAGGAGAATCAGCTTCGGGCAGAAACATATCAGTGGCTTATACGCCATGGGAGGGATACAACTCCGAAGATGCAGCATTAATTAGTGAACGTCTCGTATATGAGGATATCTGCACATCTCTTCATATCGGAAGATACGAGGTGGAGATTCGCGTAACAAATCAAGGTATTGAAAGAGTTACTAGGGAAATACCCCAATTGGACAGTTACGCACTTCGTCATTTGGACAATAATGGTCTTGTGAAATCGGGATCCTGGGTAGAGGCGGGAGATGTGCCAGTCGGTAAATCGACACCTCAAGAGGGGGAATTTCCGTCACGTGCTCCAGAGGGAAAATCACCACAAGCTATTTTCGGTATCCGATTAGCGAACGCGCGGGAAAGCTGTTTAAAGGTTCCTACCGGGGGGGGGGGTCGGGTCACCGACGTACGATGGGTCTATCCCGACGATGATATTCTGAGCGATTCGGAAATTATTCATATCTATATTCTGCAAAGGCGTAAAACACAAGTGGGTGATAAAATAGCTGGCAGACATGGCAACAAAGGGATTGTGGCGAAGATACCACCCAGGCAGGACATGCCTCACATGCAGGACGGTACACCGGTTGATATGACATTAAGTCCATTGGGAGTACCTTCACGAATGAATGTAGGACAGATTTTTGAATGTTTACCTGGTATGGCAGGGGGATTCTCGAATATACACTATAGAGTAACGCCTTTCGACGAGGGATATGAACGGGAAGCCACTAGAAAATTAGTCTTTTCAGAACTTTGTAAGGCAGGTACAAATACGCATAATCCATGGCTGTCCGAACCGGAACATCCCGGAAAAAATCGGTTGATTGATGGCAGGACGGGTGATTCCTTCGAGCAACCAGTTACAATTGGAAAGGCCTATATAATGAAATTGATTCATCAGGTCGATGATAAAATCCATGCACGATCCGGTGGACCTCACGCACTTGTTACGTAACAACCTCTTAAGGGAAGATCTAGACGGGGGGGACAATGAGTGGGAGAGACGGAAGTTCGGGCCCCAGAGGGTTTTGGTGTATCCTATACGCTGCAGGAAATGTTTACCACCAAATCCGATCATATTCAAGCTCGTTACCGAGTACTTGGTTCTATCACGACTGGAAAGCCCGTGCCTAAGCCAGACACCGTTCCGGAATCGTTTCGACTGCTAGTCCGGGAATCGCGATCCATGGGTTCAAATTCGGATTATAAATCGGTATCTGAGGAAGATTCGGGGAGAAAGAGTAGGGAGATTCGATAACGAAGCAAAAATCGGAAACTTCTATCCTACGGTTCACCAAAATGGTTATCAACAACTTCGTATCGAAATTGCTTCCCCGGAACAAATTCGTAGTTGGGCCGAGAGAAAATTACCCAATGGAGCAATCGTTGGACGAGTTGATTGACCCTATACGTTACATTACAAGACCCATAAGCCGGAAAGAGATGGTTCGTTTCGCGAAAGAATATCTGGTCCCACCAGAAGTGGGGTGTGCGCCTGCGGAAACCACCGGTCTGTAGATAGCAAGGAGAAATATCCCGATTTTTGTGAGCATCGCGAAGTTGAATTCACTGATTCTCGAGTCCGAAGATACCGAATGGGATACGTCGAATTGGCATGTCCAGTAACTCACGTATGGTTCCTGAAAAGAATCCCCAGTTACATTGCAAATCTACTAGCTCAACCTCTTAGGGAATCAGAAAGCCTGGTATATTGCGACGTGTGACTCGGCTATATAATCCGATTATTACAGATTCTGATCCGTCATTCCATGTAAAAATGGAACGTTCCAAATCCCGACATGTCTACCTCTCACTTAGAAAAGGTATCATGCAGCTCGGTACGAAACATATAAATACGAAATCTATAGATGTGAGACTCTCATCCAGTAGGGATTTTCAACATCTGGAAAGAGGGATAGATAAATCTACATCCACCTAAAGAATTAGGTAAGATCAAACAGAAAGGAGGGAAGTTTCTCCCTAGGGTCAATCCTTATGTTATACCAAATCAATGATTAGGCCTCGTCATAATTTTTTTTTTCGTTGTTATATCGGTGACACCGCCCCTTGCAAATACTGAGCGGAAGAGAAATCCACCTATTTCTCGTCGGAGCATTCCCAAGCCAGTACCTCCAAGGGAAAAAAAAAAAAAAGAAAAAAATAGATAGATATATATCTATATATGGTTACGAAACCTTATTCGTCGCAGATACGTTTCGTCTCAGATATTGCGGCAACCGTCGGGGCAGAGTAAAAACCTGAGGAAGATAAATAATTGGATTAGGGACGAGGAAATTATTCTGCTTTTTGACTATCGACTGGAAGGAACGAAAATTTCTGTCGAACCACTAATGGTAAGAGAAGTGAGACTATTCGGGAATAAAATTCATTAATTTTGTCAGTGACTCGAATGGTGGGCAACTACTTGATTTTGAGCAAAAAAAAAATTTCATTTTTTGGCACCTCATTCCAACTCAGAATCAATAAGTTATTCGAGCCGGATGAAGGGAAACTCTCATGTCCGACTCCTAGGGGGGGGGGACTCGTCCGACCCATCCCAATCTCTATCTTGCTAGGCCTACGGGTGAAAAACCTACTTTGTCACGGTTGCGAGGTTTGTCCAGTCGCGAGGATTATCCCCGGGAAAATATTCTTCCCATATATTTCTCCACTCGGAACTTCAATATTCTCCAGAGACGGGAAGTAGCTACTGGCGGGGATGCCACAAAAAAACAATTGGCTAGTTTGAATTCACAAAATCTGTTGGATTACGCGTATTCAGAGTGGCAAGTACTAATAAAACAAGGATCCACCGAAAATGAATCGGAGGATTGCGCGACTCAAAGAAGGAAGAATCTTTTAGTCAGACGGATGAAATTAGCCAAGGATTTATTGCAAGCGGGTATAAAACCGGAATGGATGGTTCCGGATTTTCTACCGGTGCTTCCGCCCGAACTGAGACCAATTGTTGAACCATACGAAGGCGAATCAATAACTTCTGATCTGAATGAGCCTTATAGAAAGATAATTCATCGAAACAATACCCTTATTGAATCCTTATCCGGAAGTGAATTCACCCCCGAGGGGCTTATAGTATGTCAAAAGAGACTTGTTCAGGAGGCTGTAGATGCCCTTATCGATAACAGCATACGTGGACAACCAATGAGAAGTATCAGTAACAGACCCTACAAGTCTTTCTCGGAAGTGATTGAAGGAAAAGAGGGGCGATTTCGCGGGAATCTGCTTGGGAAGCGGGTCGATTATCCAGGTCGTTTCGTCATCGTCGTGGGTCCATCGCTTCTATTACACCAATGTGGATTACCTAGAGAATTGTCGATAGAACTTTTTCAAGCATTTGTGATTCGCGATCCAATTGGGCGACATCTCGCTCGCAACTTGCGAGCTGCTAGAAACATGATTCGTAGAAAAGAACCTATTATTTGGAAAGTTCCTCGGGAAGTCATGCGAGGTCATCCCATATTGCTGAATCGAGCACCTACGTTACATAGATCAGGTATTCAAGCGTTCCAACCTATTTTGATGCAGGGGCGAGCAATTTGCTTACATCCATTGGTTTGTGGGGGGTTCAATGCAGATTCTGACGGAGATCAAATGGCTGTCCATGTACCTCTCTCTTTAGAAGCTCAGATTGAGGCTCGTCCTCCAATGTCTTCGCACACTAATATCCTATCTCCCGCTACGGGGGATCCAGTTCCTGTACCAACCCAAGATATGCTTCTTGGTATTCATGCACTAACTATTGGTAATAGAAAAGGAATTTATGAAAACAAATATCCATCTGCCGGAGATTGTCATTCCCATTTCAAAATACTGTATTTTGCAAGTCGCAGCGACGTTTTCAGGGCCAAACAACTGGGACAAATCGACTCTCGAAGTTCTCTGTGGCTTCGGTGGAATACTAAGCCATATTTGATTGGTTCAAAGACTCGTGAATTTCCTGTCGAATCCCAATATGAATCTTCGGGAACCTCATTTCACTTCTATGGCGATTACCACATGAGGAAGTGCAGGGGGGGTAGCAAGCTCAGCACCCACATCCTTACGACAGCCGGTCGCATCTTGTCCAACCAGCAGCTAAGAGAGGCAATACAGGGGATTTCAGAATCTCTCCTAGGTCGTAATGGTTAAGGTCGAAGCAACAACTAAATAGATAGCGAAAACTGGATGAGTTTATGATGCTTGTAGTAAAAGGGTCGAACCAGTCGACTAGTCATATTCATGAAACGAAGTTGAGGTTTTTGCAACGGTAGATCAAGCTGAAGCACCCTTCTATAACAAGACGATGGATAGAACTGCGGTGAGACAACCCATCGGCAAGCTAACTGCTCATTTCGGAATTGCATATGCAACAAATATCTTAGATCAATTAAAAATTTTGGGTTTTCAGCAGGCTACAAAAGCATCTGTTTCATTAGGGATTGACGATCTTTCGACAGTACCTTCGAAGGGGTGGCTTGTACAAGATGCGGAAAGACAAGGTTATATCCCGGATCAATACCACCTTTATGGCAGTTTGCACGCCGTCGAAAAATTGCGTCAATCAATCGAAGCTTGGTATGCCACGAGCGAGTGCTTAAAACGAGAAATGAATCCCAGTTTCCGAATGATCGATCCTCTCAACCCAGTTCATATGATGTCTTTTTCGGGGGCACGAGGGAGTATATCCCAAGTTCATCAATTACCTGGCATGAGGGGACCAATGTCTGACCCGCGGGGACAAGTAATTGATTTACCCATTCGGAGAAATCTATGCGAGGGATTATCCCTGACGGAATATGTTATTTCTTGTTACGGAGCTCGCAAAGGAGTTGTGGACACCGCGGTACGAACATCTGATGCTGGATATCCCACGCGCAGACCTGTCGAAGTGGTTCAACATATCGTCGTGCGAAAAAAAGACTGTGGAACTATCGAAGGTATTGCTCTAAATATAGTTGAAGGACGAAGAGAATCTATATGAACGGTATCGTAACAAAGACCAATCGGACGCGTGTTGGCAGATAATGCCTATTTGAACGAGAGGTGTGTGGCTACACGCAATCAAGATATCGGCGATGGACTCGCTGGTAATTTGGTGAACGCAATACAACCAATCTATATAAGATCTCCTTCGACATGCAGAACCATTTCTTGGATTTGTCAGTTGTGTTATGGTTGGAGCTTAGCCCACCGTGACTTAGTAGAACTGGGAGAAGCTGTAGGTATCGTCGCAGGTCAATCGATCGGAGAACCGGGGACTCAATTAACATTAAGAACTTTTCACACGGGGGGAGTTTTCACGGGTGATATCGCGGAATACGTACGAATTCCATTCAACGGAATCGTCAACTTCGACGAGGAGTCAGTGTATCCGACACGTACACGACATGGACATCCCGCCTGGGTTTGTCGAAACAAATTAAATATTATCATCAAAGGTTCGGGTGACATAAACAGTATTGCCATCCCGGCACGAAGTTTGGTTATGATTCGGAATAACCAGTATGTCGATTCACAACAAATCATTGCGGAAGTTTGAACGAAGGAGTTCCCCCCAAAAGAACGTATTCAAAAATCTATTTATCCAAATTTAGAAGGAGAGACTCATCGGAGCAGGTTCATATGTCATTCCCAAAAGTGCATGAATGATACAACTCATGTTGCACGCGATACGGGTCACATATGGATTCTTTCAGGAACTTCAAAATACTATGGCGAAATTTGCTTTTTTTGCCAAGACCAAGATAGGATCAGTGAAAAGTGCCATTTCGAGGTGAATAAATACAACCACTCCCAAAGGAATGAGCAATTGATCGATGATCTGGGTCTGAAAATATGTAATAGATATTTGTGTAGACAAGGAATTGGAACTATTCTGAATTGTTTCTCAAGTCAGTTTAGTTCCCTGATAACTAATTATCTCCTTGCTGATTTCGTAATGGACTTCTTTAGCAGGGGACAATACGTATCCCTTTTGTCGACGAAAGACATAAGAGAGTGTGGCGGCCCATCCCTTACAAGCTCGAACAAAAAAGGGATTTTTGCTCTTTCTGAGAATTACGAGTATTGAGCCGATACTTCGGTAATTAAAAAATGCGGCACAATACGAGTCGAGCCAATTGATCAAGTAACATACATACTTAGTGGCAACCCGTCACAAGCCTCCTCCCTCCAATCACGAAATACTGGAGTCACCAAGAGGGTTAATTCCCTTTTGATTCCGGAGGAGCGATATGTCACTAATGAACCTCCCTCATCTATATGTATTATCGATCGTAGCTTTGTCGGAGGGGGTATGCGACTGACCCCTAGTATTATTAGTCAAGCATCCGGATCGGCTCAAATTAGAAAGACAGGGGGCAGTACCGAGATAAGGATTTTACCAGGATATGCTTACTGCCCAAAAAACTTGGGGGCGTTAACTAACATACCTAAAGAAAGGGATATTATCATTCCACCAGGAAATAGTATCTTTGACGGCTTAACATTTGAAGATTGGGTGTGTCCCCGGTTGGTTACATTAAAAGGAGGAAAATTTTCCGTATTGGTACGACCAGTTATAAACTATAACAGATCTGATTATTTATTCGTGCAAACAGGTTCTTTCATCAAAATGTTTGAATCATCAGAATGTGCAAGTATTAAACCCACTCTTTTATGTAGGAATAATTATTACGTGGACTTTAGTAATGAAAAAACAGGTATTCAACTTTTTCAGACTTGTTTAGTAGTCGATAATAGTAAAAAGTTATCTCAGCCCCTATTCTCCCAGGGGTGGACTCATGCGTTTTTTTTTAATGTAGTGATGTATGACTCTTTCAACACGTTTTTGCAAGTCGGTTTGTCACGTGTCCCATCTGACTCGCTCACTGTATCAGGAAGTGGCCGACTTCTCGAGCAACCAGCGCTTTTTGAGAATCCAGTCCCGATCTGTCCTGATCAATCCAGTCGTAACGACCTAGTTGTTAAAAATCAAAGCACGATTCATCTAATATCTGAGCGAAGTGCATCTTTTCTCACATTGTCACCGCCTAATTCTTTCCGTGATATCTTGTGCACCGATATGAAACATGACAAAACAATTAAGGATTTTATTTTGGACAAAGAATTCAACTTTCAGGCCTGTATTAGGAGAATTTCGGAAGGGGATTTGCAAGGGAATCGCCACGGGAATAATAACTCTTTGGACTTTGGAAAAAAACCGTCAAACAACGGGAGTTTTGCCTCACCTCTTGGTTCGAAAAAAAGTGGGAATTTAGGCTTGTCAGATAATTTCCTGGGCCTCCCCACTTGTCTTTATCACTATTATGTAGATTATGATCCGGTTATTAGCGGATCCGGTCAACCCGCCAACTACTCGACAGACACTTCGAAACATGAGAATTGGTATTCAATTGATGAAACCGAACGAATCGCCAAATATCGTTCAATTTCCTTGCTATCGGATACATCTGTTCGGAACGACACCGGATCAGTCAAACCCAAACTCGGTCTATTGATTGGTGAGAATCGACATTTCTTTGGTGAAAAGATCTGTCTCAAATCAGGTCAAATTGTAACCCTTGATGAAAAACACTTTCTTCTCAGAATGGGTAAACCTTATCTAATTAACCAAGGGGCAATTATTCATAAGAGCAGTGGGAGTATCGTCAGAGAAGGGGATACGTCAATGACATTACCATACGATAGGTCGAAGCCCGGAGATATTATCCAAGGTTTGCCGAAGGTGGAACAGTCGTTGGAATCCCGCTCAATCGGTTCTGTCCCAACAAGAGTTGTAGATGCTTTCGAAAAATGGAGTGAGGGTATTGTCGAATTAATTGGTAATTTTCGGAGTCACTTCTTAAGTGCTGGAGCAAGCATGAAACATCGCCAATTAGTTCTAATAGATCAAATTCGAGGGGTTCATGGATCCCAAGGGGTACAAGTAGTTGATAAACACATAGAAATTATCCTTCGGCAATTAACATCGAAAGTTATATCATCGGAGAGTGGAGTAACCAACGTCTTTCTGCCCGGGGAGCTTATTGGATCGTCACAGGCGCAACGAATGAACCGTTCGTTGAAGAAATCCGTTTCGTACGAACCGACTATATTGGGGATGACAAAAGCGTCCCTTAATACTACTAGTTTTCTTTCGGAGGCAAGTTTTCAAGAGACTACTCGAGTACCGGCTAGAGCTGCTTCGAGGGGTCGGACTGATTGGTCAAAGGGATTGAAAGAAAATGTCATTCTTGGAGACATTGTCCCCATTGGAACTGGAAGCCAAGAAATTTTCCATAAAAAAAATGTGGAGAAACGGCGGGAGCTTCTTGTCGTTGCAATAAACAACAGTGTCTTCGAGGTGGATGAGAGCGTCTCCCCCAATCATGGGATGGATCCAAGCTTCCGGTATGAACCCTCGATTCGAAGGAGATCAAATTACAGTTCGGGGTCTAGATGAAATTCCTAATCATTTTGTGTAACCGAATATCAAAAACTAAAATGATAATTTTTAGTTCTTTTCATATGTTCCCAGTGGCTTCGGTTGGCAGGTTGTGACGATACTATAATTCTGACTAGAATAGAATCAATTCAAAGTTTTTTATACCTGGGGGAAAGTACGCAACAAAAAAATTGGGATATCGACCCGGAAGGTATGATGAGATCGGGAGTTCATTTCGGCCACCAAACTCATAAATGGAATCCAAAGATGTCACCATATATATTTACAGAACGAAGAGGTGTTCATATAATCGATCCGACTCAGACAGCTCGTCCTTTGTACGAAGCTTGCAATTTCGTCTTTGATGCAGCCGCGGAGGGAAAAGAATCTTTGTCGGTAGGTACAAGATATCAAGTATCCGATCTAATTACAGCAGCTGCGAAGACATCTCGATGCCATTATGTTAATGAAAAGTGGCTAGGAGGTATGTCAACAAATTGGTCCACAACTGAAATACGTCTCCGGAGATTCCAACTTCCACAAAATGGCGAGGATGCGGGAGAGTTTGACCGACTTCCGAAGAAAGAAGCAGCAATTATGAGGAGACAATCACTTAGATTAAAAAAAAACTTGAGTGGCATTCAATATATGTCAGATTTGCCTGATGTTGCAACAATCACCGATCAGCATGAACAATTAACTGCTCCTCAAGAATGTACCACTTTGGGTATCCCAACAATTTGTGTCGTCGATACCGATTGTGACCCAGATGTCACAGACATTCCGATTCCTGGTAATGACGATGCCCGTTCCTCCATCCGATGGGTATTGGACAAACCGGCATTAGCTATTCGTGCAGGTCGTTCCGATCTAAGAATTTCTGAATGAGTAAATGGTGAATCGGCAGATAATCACCTCTGAGTGCCCAATCGGTCAATTACCTATTCCAAAAAGGAAAAAATGGGAATATTATACGACTCGTTCGTAGTTCCCAGCCATTCGGTTGATAATCAATATTTTTATAATGAGATATATTTCCAATTCGACCGATTTTTGGGAAGGAGGTAATACGTATATCGAACACCTAGTGGTTAACAAATTTGAGGAGTCATATCAGGTGTCAGGCGTGGAGGTAGGCCAACACCACTACTGGGAAGTGGGAAATTCTCGAGTTCACGCGCAAGTTCCTCTAACTTCTTGGGTAGTAATTGCTATTTCGTTATGCATACCCCTTATTGCTATTCGCAACTTGCGAGCCATACCGACCGGCAATCAGAACTTCATTGAGTATGTCCTTGAATTCATCAGGGATTTAACCAGAAATCAAATGGGGGAGGAGGAATATCGCCCGTGGGTCCCCTTCATTGGAACTATGTTTTTATCTATTTTTGTTCCGAACTGGTCAGGTGCTTTACTCCCATGGCGAATCGTTCAATCACCACATGGAGAATTAGCCGCACCTACAAATGACATCAATACCACCGTTGCATCGGCCTTGCTTACATCAGTAGCGTATTTCTACGCGGGTTTACAAAAAAGAGGTCTTAGCTATTCCAACAAGTATATACAGCCGACTCCTGTCTTGCCGCCTATAAATACTTTGGAGGATTTTACTAAACCTTTATCGCTCAGTTTTCGTCTGTTCGGAAATATATTAGCGGATGAATCAGTAGTAGCTGTTCTTGTCTCCTCAGTACCTTCAATCGTTCCCGTTCCTATGATACCGTCGGGACTTTTCACAAGTGCGATTCAAGCTTTGATTTTTGCAACCTCGGCAGCAGCCTATACCGGAGAATCCATGGAGGGTCACCATTAGTCGAATTTCCTCTTCCTCAACGAGAGATTATCCATTGATACGTCCGACTGCCGGGGTGTAGTCTTTAAACTGTTGAAGTGGCAAAAAGAATATCTCTGCTACATCAATGTAATGTTGTGACTCTCCCGATTTTTTATCTCTTCAGTCTCTACCTCATTACCTACCCGGCGAGGTAGGGAATGGGGGATGGACCCACCTCCACCCATACTAGTTGACTCCGTCGAGATTTGCCAATTCTTATCAATAGGATAGGAGTAACTTCGTGAGGTGTCACGTAGTCAAATTGCTAGATTACGCAAGTAGGCACCTGCTTATGTGGGAACCAGTAGCATCGGGATCCGACAATATTTTCGTTTACCAAAATAGCTACAAAAAAATTTTGGAGTCGCAGCGATGCTCTATCATTACTTGAAAAATCGTGTATAAGCATCAAACTCGAGTCATTCCTGTCTCTATCAAACGGCTTAGAATTGGGACGAAATGCGAGTTGGTGAATGGGGCAGGGACTCCCCGTTTCCAAGGAATTACCAATTGACTATTTTCAATCTCTCCAGTAAGATGGAACGACTGACAGCTGATTCATCATCACTTCAATTATGTCTCTGAAGAATCCGTGTTTCAATCATAGTCGAAGGAAGGTTCTCGCCATGCCGAGACTAATAAAATCACAACGTAGGAGGATATTGATACGAACCCTTTAATTTCTGCCGCTTCCGTCGTCGCTGCTGGATTAGCCGTGGGCCTCGCTTCTATTGGCCCCGGTGTCGGTCAGGGAACCGCCGCGGGTCAGGCAGTAGAGGGTATTGCAAGACAACCAGAGGCAGAGGGTAAGACCCGAGGTATGTCATCACCGAGTTCAGCTTTTATGGAAGCCTTAACAATTTATGGGTTAGTCGTAGCTCTGGTATTATCATTCGCAAATCCTTTTGTTTGATTCCATTTTATATCTTCTATAGGAAATAAGGGGGGGTAGGTGAGGGATAAGCCTGACAAATAAATTCCTTTTTCAGCGACTACTTATTTTCCTTTTATTTCTTTCTCTCATTTCTTTTTTGACAAATTATCTATCGAATTATTGATTCTATATCAAGTTATATTCGGAATCATATATGATTGGTGTGAACGTCGAAAGGGAGAAGGTAGTAAGTATGGGAAGTATAGGTAACATCGGTGATTTCCAAAACTATTGGGCCATAGCTGCAAGTTTTGGTTTGAATGGGAATATCTTGGATACAAACTTGATTAACTTGATTGTGGTTCTGGGTGTCTTAACTCATTTCGGAAAGGGAGTGTGTGCGAGTCACGTATCTGGGTAAAACGGTCGGATTCTTCCGATTGTATCCGGGATAAAAAAGGGATGCAAAAACCCGACGAATTACTTGCGAAGGATCTGATACTACGCAAGAACTGAAGCATTTCGTACAACCGACTGGAAACTGACATTTTTACTACTCCATCGATTGATTCGGGAATATTATCGATATGGTCAAAACTGTTTCAAATCCATGTGGTAGTGTAGGATTCTATTCCCCGGCCATGCAAATATCCCGAAGCAGGGTGAGAGATATACTCGGTATGCAACACTCGTGTCCGAGATTGGTTCCGCCAAACTCCGAAGAACCGGTATTGGAACGAACATTGGTTACTGGATCTTATCCGACTGATGGAATGATGACCTATATTCTATGTGCCAAGAAATTCATCAGTTGGAGAAAGTGACTTTACCGGCAATATCATTACTTGGCAGAGCCCCCAATTCCTCCTATCTTTTTCGTGGATGTATAGCCGCCAACTTTCACTTCTGGAAGGAGCAAAATGAGATGAATAGGGGGGTTTAAAGGTGGCAGGCCTCAGAGGCATTCGACTTATTGTCCAATTGATCTGGGCGGGAAAGCCGAATGGGTCGAAAGATCCATGTTCGGTTTGGGAAGAGATTGTAGATCCCTGGAAATCAAAGGTATATGATCCACCTTCATCGATCAACCTATTAGATAATCGCGAGAGAACAATCCCCCAGACTATTCGTGACGCGGAAGAGCGATACGAAGAAGCAATTGACAAGCTTGAAAAAGCTAAATTTCGTTTACGAGAAGCAAGACTAAAGGCTAGTGATATTCGTGCAAATGGTCTTTTGCAAATGGAAAGGGAGAGGCAGGATCTCGCTGATGCGGCAGATGAAGACTCAAAAACATTTGAAAATGATAAGAATTCCGCCATTCGCTTCGAGAAGCGACGAGCAATTGAACAAGTTCGACAGCAAATCTCTCGTCTCGCTTCTGATAGATCCCTCGGAAGTTTGAATAGTCTTTCGGGTAATGAATTACATTTGCGCATGATTGATTATCATATTGGCCTGTCAGGAGGTATGGGGGATGTAAGCGATTAAATCCCATAGGTCTTATTTTTCAATAATATGCAGCAGATGCTAATGGTAACAAACATTCGGCCTGATGAAATTAGTAGTATTATACGCAAGCAGATCGAGGGGTACGTCCCAGAAGCGGAAGCTGCTAATACCGGTACCGTACTTTAAGTTGGGGATGGAATTGCTCGCATCTATGGTCTCAACGAAGTAATGGCTGGTGAGTTGGTGGAATCTGAGGATGGTACGGCAGGGATTGCCTCGAATCTGGAATCTGATAATGCTGGAGCTGTGCTGATGGGTAATGGCCTCACCATACAAGAGGGAAGTTTCGTGAAAGCAACGGGCAGGATTGCCCAAATACCAGTTAATGAATCTTTCTTGGGCCGTGTGGTGAATGCCTTAGCTCAACCTATTGATGGCAAAGGCCAGGTCCTAGCTTCTGAGTCTAGACTTATTGAATCCCCCGCCCCGGGAATTATTTCGAGACGTTCTGTATATGAACCCATGCAAACAGGTCCCATTGCCATTGATTCCATGATTCCGATAGGTCGAGGTCAGAGAGAACTGATAATTGGAGACAGACAGACGGGTAAGACGGCGGTTGCTACAGATACCATTTTGAATCAAAAAGGTCAAAATGTTGTTTGTGTTTATGTTGCTATCGGCCAGAAAGCCTCTTCTGTGGCTCAAGTGGTAAATACGTTTGAAGATCGCGGCGCTATGGAATATAGCGTAGTAGTATCCGAAACTGCCGACTCGCCGGCTACTTTGCAATATCCCGCTCCCTATACTGGAGCAGCTTTAGCCGAATACTTCATGTACCAAAAACAGCATACTTCGATTACTTATGACGATCTATCCAAACAAGCTCAGGCTTATCGACAAATGTCTTTATTGTCAAGGAGACCACCTGGTCGAGAAGCATATCCGGGAGATGTTTTTTACTTACATTCCCGTCTATCGGAAAGAGCAGCTAAATCAAATGCTCAATTAGGCGAAGGAAGTATGACTGCCTTACCCATCGTTGAGACTCAAGCCGGAGATGTTTCGGCATATATTCCTACCAATGTCATTTCTATTACTGATGGGCAGATCTTCTTATCCGCAGATCTATTCAATGCTGGTATCCGACCAGCAATTAATGTGGGAATTTCAGTATCTAGGGTAGGCTCCGCAGCCCAAATCAAAGCGATGAAGCAGGTGGCTGGTAAACCCAAGTTAGAATTGGCTCAATTTGCGGAATTAGAAGCTTTTGCACAATTTGCTTCTGATCTTGACAAGGCAACTCAAAATCAGTTAGCAAGGGGTCAAAGATCGCGTGAATTGCCAAAACAATCCCAATCGGCTCCGTTGCCAGTGGAAGAACAAGTAGCGACTGTCCATACCGGCGTCAACGGATACTTAGACATATTAGAGGTCGGGCAAGTCAAACGATTTCTGGTTCAGCTGCGCGAGTATGTAATAACTAATAAACCACAATTTGGTGAGATTGTTCGTTCCACTAAAACGTTGACAGAAGAGGCGGAAACTTTTTCAAAGGAAGCCATTGAGGAGTATACGGAACCTTTTCTGCTTCAAAAAAAGTGATTATCCTCTTTATGTTCCAAACATGTTAAGCCATAACGAACAGAGCTTACGTCCAATAGGATTTGAACCTATACTGAAGGTTTAGAAGACCTCTGCCCTATCCATTAGACTATGGACGTTGTTTTCAGATACGCAATGGTTTTGAGATACGCAATGGGGATGTCGGGAACCTAATGATCACCAGGTTAGCTATTCCATGAATGGACGGAAGTCGCAATCAACGGACTATTGACATAGACTCTACGTCAAGCTATTTCAATAGCTTAATAATTGTAGTTCAAAATAATTGGCAATTAAAAAATGATTTAGATCGGTCATATTGGCCGATCTAATTAGCGGGTAGCGGGAATCGAACCCGCATCAGTAGCTTGGAAGGCTAAGGGTTATAGTCGATGCCAATTCATCCGTTTAACATCTCTAATTCAGAACCGAACTTGAAAGTTTCTCTTCATTCGGCTCCTCCATCGAACAGAATGGCAAAACAAAAGGAGATTTGCCTGGCAGGTTTTGTATTCCCGAGTTTTCGACGAAATAGAGAATATACTAGATAGAAAAGGCGGAGACTCCAATTTGTCGTGTCAGGGTTTCCACTCAGGTCTTTTATTCTGTGGTATATCAAAAATTTTCGTAGGCGTTTCCAATTAATTATTTGTGGAGTCCTGCTCCTAACACCTACGTCAGTTCATTTCATACCTCGTATATGAGTGCCACATAGGAAATGATATACTTCTTAGGTGATCCCTTTGAAAAAGAAGGCTTTTGCGGCCGTTGCAACTATTAGTAACTAATAGTTACCCAATATGAAGGAACCAAAAGACGTCATATTCGTAAGAATAATGTCGGGAAATAATGCGGATGCCTTCTTCTTTTTCAATTAATTCGTTCCTTATTTCCAGTCGGTAGAATCCTTAGGACAGCATCTTTCACCAAGTCGTGATATGAATTTACAAAGTTTGTCAGTTGCGGCAAACCAGAACCAGACACTTCACAACCATTGTAAACAGATTGTTAATCCGATTTTAGTGACGATGAAATGAATGCATTAGATCTCTATCCATAGATTCTTGAAGAATTATTTTAATAATTCTGAATTTCAAGGAAAGTCTGCTTTGCATCTCTGAACAGCCAATATTGGATATCGGAGTAGCAAGAATTATATGTCATAGACGGGTTCAAATATGCAATCCGGAAATAAAATTTTTAGGAGTTGGTAATTAGTTCTACAAACTACCGAACCAGTTGCCAAAGATGTAACGAATCACACTTTTACCACTAAACCATACCCGCATCAAAAGGATTTTACTTCTGAAAAGTTGCTTGTGTCAAGATAGTCCAGTTACTACTAGAAAAGTCTTTCGCGGAGGAATTATCTACCCTCCGCTTAGACCATTTATAATATGCAAATTTGCAAGACAGAATATTTTCAGGTATGAACTTAGTTTTGTTGAAATTACAAATTTCCTTTCCTAATTGCTAATAAAGCAATTACCGATGGTCCCGACACTGCTACCGACGCCAAAACAGCGAGTTGTATAACGATTTCTATGTTCATTGCACCTTTCCACTGATAATTACTGAAAAAATCCCGCGATGTCACTCAAATTGTCTCATTTCTTATATCCACTTCGTAGGAAACCTGAGTAGTCCTCCGACAACGTCCATAGATCGAGATTGACGTGGTGAATGATAAAACAATTGTTTTAAGAAACGAGACATAACTGAAAAAGAGGTGGGAAGCCAAACAACGGTTTCATACCTATGTATGGAAGTTACTTACTACTGATTTTAGTAAACAATTTTGGACACGTCTCCCCCTCGACTGTAAGATTTCTTTCTTTTCTTGCCAGGCTCTTAATCCCTCCAAGTCTTGATAGACAAGTAACTCTATTTGTCTCAGCTGAGGCAAATAGAGGTGGAGAAATTTTGCCCCATCTAATTTTGAAGGAGAAGGTTGGTTAATACCCTCCGTCCTGCCCTTTTATATTGAGAAAAAAAAAACGAAGTGAAAGGAAAAAATTCATTACTGCGTGACTCTGATCTATCGCGCGTCAATAATATTTTTATTGGGTAGATTGATTATTTGCATTCGATATAGACCTATGCATCGATTACGTGCTACTCTCTTATCGGAAATTCTCGAAGGAGAGATGGCCGAGAGGTCTAAAGCAGTGGATTGCTAATCCGCCGTACAGAAGATGTGTACCGAGGGTTCGAATCCCTCTCTCTCCCGAGGATGAACTCGACGATTTCATCAAATTGGTCTTGATCGTCTATATCGATAGTGACCTATTCTTTACGTCCGGGGTTACGCCCAGGATCATTCGATAAGAATCCGAATACGAAGAGAGAAACAAAAGAAGTAACTACTGTATAAACAAGTAACTTGAGGGTAAGCATGACTCAATCTCCTCGATCGTAATTGGGATTGCCACAGACTGATGTGTGTTCCTAATAACTATGCTATATCTTCCACTTACGAAAAAAAAAATTTGGGAAAACCTGAATACAAGGAAAAGTTAATATCCCCATCCCTTTTTTATCAGATTTAAACTATAGAAAAGGAGTGATTGTCTGTTTATGTTTATTCAAACCGTAATTCATATCAATGGAGAGGAAAAGAAAAGGAGAAGTAATTTTGGCGTTTCGTCATTTCCCGAGTTTGGAAGGATAGAAGAGGCAGTTCAAAACTGAAGGAACTTGTAAGATAGGTCATTTTGACCTGCAGTTCGATAAATCGCCCATTACCGGAAACTCACTGCAGCTTGCCACACAAAAGCTAGAAGAAAAAAAAGAACTGGTATTACTGGCATCACATCTACAACCGGATCGAGAATGGCGTAAGCTTCTGGCAGTTTTGCGAGAGAAACATCACTCAACTGAATAAAATTTTCAAGATAGCTATTTAATGGGACTGTCAT